GACTTACTTGCCTATTTTATACTTTTTTATACTTCTATTACATGTTGTCTGGGGGTGAAACCCTTTTAAATTTATACTTTTTTAGTTTTAAATTTCGAAACAAAAAGGGTCTCATTTAATTTAGACTTAATTTAGTCTATATGCCCCCCAGTGGGGGGGAGTGGGGGGGTGGGGGCTACTTTTGTAGTGTAGTTGACATATCTATTCGGGCAAAAGTGTCATTTGCATGCAAGCTTATTTTATTATTGTTATTAGTAACAATAACACTAGCTTTGTTAGGGGATTAATCAATTAGTAACAATACAAATAATTGCTGTAAAAGGGGATTAATCTTACAGTTTTACTAGGAAAAAGGGATAGAATATATATAAACTATATACAATATATAGTATGTATAAAACATATTATACTTAATGAATTATAAGTATAAATGAACTCTATTATTGTATATAGTATGTTAATTGTTACTATATTACATATTAAACTTATATGTTACATATTACACTTAATAAATTAATCTCATAGTTATATATTAGTTTTAATTAGTATATAGTATGTTAATTGTTAATATTACAATATTAAACTTATATGTTAAATATTAAACTTAATGAATTAATCTTATAGTTTAATATTAGTTTTAATATTAGTTTTAGTTTTAATAGGAAAAAGGGATAGAATATATATAAATATATATAAATAAACTCGAGTTATAAGTATAACTAAACTCTATTACTTATAGAGAGTAAATAAACGCATTATACTTAATGAATTATAATTATAGTATAAACTCTATAATTGTATAGAGTTTAAAACACTATATTAAACTTTAAACTAATCACTTCTAAAAACTTTTAGATTTTAGAAGTGATTAGTTATTAACCTTTTTTAAAATGTAAATTAATTTACATTTTACTAGATGAGATAGATAATCTAATAGAGCTGAACTGTATTAGAAATAAGAAACTATACTATATTTCTAGCTAATATAGTATATTAAAAAAAGTGAACAAGGTCCTATTCATAATAGATAACTTGTTCCGACCTGGGACAATGAGCTCACTTATGAACTCAGTCTTACTTACTTGACTATTGAGTAACGTTTTTTAGTGCCGCTCACTCTATTTCGTACACGTAAGCAGTATATGAGCCCAATAAGTATTAGCTCTCCCTGAAAAGGAGGTGATCCAGCCGCACCTTCCAGTACGGCTACCTTGTTACGACTTCACTCCGGTCACTAGCCGTGCCTTGGGCACCCCCCTCCTTGTGGTTAAGGTAATGACTTCGAACATGGCTTACTTCCCTAGTGTGACGGGCGGTGTGTACAAGGCCCGAGAACGAATTCACCGCCGTATGGCTGACCGGCGATTACTAGCGATTCCTACTTCATGAAGGCGAGTTGCAGCCTGCAATCCGAATTGAGGCCAGGTTTTTGAGGTTAGCTTGCCCTCGCGGGAGCGCGACCCTTTGTCCCGACCATTGTAGCACGTGTGTCGCCCAGGGCGTAAGGGGCATGATGACTTGACATCATCCTCACCTTCCTCCGGCTTAACACCGATAGTCTGTTCAGAGTGCCAAACATACTATGGCAACTAAACACGAGGGTTGCGCTCGTTGTGGGACTTAACCCAACACCTTGCGGCACGAACTGACGACAGCCATGCACCACCTGTGTCCGCGTTCCCGAAGGCACTCCTTTCTTTCAAAAGGATTCGCGAAATGTCAATCCCTGGTAAGGTTCTTCGCTTTGCATCGAATTAAACCACATGCTCCACCGCTTGTGCGGGCCCCCGTCAATTCCTTTGAGTTTCATTCTTGCGAACGTACTTCCCAGGCGGGATACTTAGCGCGTTAGCTGCAGCACCATACGGGTCGATACGTATAGCACTTAGTATCCATCGTTTACGGCTAGGACTACTGGGGTCTCTAATCCCATTTGCTCCCCTAGCTTTAGTCTCTAAGTGTCAGTTACGGCCCAGCAGAGTGCTTTCGCTTGTTGGTGTTCTTCCCGATCTCAGCGCATTTCACCGCTCCACCGGAAATTCCCTCTGCCCCTACCGCACTCCAGCTTGGTAGTTTCCAACGCCTGTCCAGGGTTAAGCCCTGGTATTTGACGAGGGACTTGAAAAGCCACCTACAGACACTTTACGCCCAATAATTCCGGATAACGCTTGCATCCTCTGTTTTACCGCGGCTGCTGGCACAGAGTTAGCCGATGCTTATTCCTCAGATACCGTCATTCTTTCTTCTCTGAGAAAAGAAGTTTACGACTCGTGAGCCTTCTTCCTTCACGCGGCATTGCTCCGTCAGGCTTTCGCCCATTGCGGAAAATTCCTCACTGCTGCCTCCCGTAGGAGTCTGGGCCTTGTCTCAGTCCCAGTGTGGCTGATCATCCTCTCAGACCAACTACTGATCGTAGCCTTGGTGAGCTATTGCCTCACCAACTAGCTAATCAGACGTGAGCTCTTCCTTGGGCGGATTCCTCCCTTTTGCTCCTCAGCCTACCTCTAGGAGGTACTAACTCTATAGGGTATTAGCAACCGTTTCCAGCTGTTGTTCCCCTCCCAAGGGTAGATTCTTACGCATTACGCACCCGTTCGCCACTGGAAACACCACTTCACGTTCGACTTGCATGTGTTAAGCATGCCGCCAGCGTTCATCCTGAGCCAGGATCAAACTCTCAATGAAATTAAGAGTTGCATTTATTTATTACTTATAGCTCCCTTCTTCTTAAACAAGGCCAATTCAGAATTATCTATCATCTAAATATAGATAGATTTATTCTATTATCTATCTCCAATCATAAACATTTATTTTTAATATCATAAAAAACTAATGTTGCTTTTAACATTCATTAGTAATATTTACTAATTTAAATATTTTTTAGTACTTAAAAAAAACTAAAGTATATTAAAAGTCATATAATTAATATATATTAAATATATATTATACTTTAAATTTAAAATATAAATTAAATTAAAGTAGAATTTATTACTTAAATTAAATATAAATTATTTCTTGAGTTGGGCCCAGAATTTTTAGTTCGGGCCCAGTTAATCATTATAGCCATCCTTACTCTATTATGGCAACCCCCTAGCCTCTTTTTATTAAAGAGAGCAAATAAAAAAAAAAGAGAGATTCAACATTAGGTTTAGGGATAATCAGGTTTGAACTGATGACTTTCACCACATAAAGGTGACACTCTACTACTGAGTTATATCCCTTCCCTAACCTCATTTGGAAGTAAAATTGTAAGAACTTCCCAAAGAATTTTTAAATTCAATACATTACATTCTTTCAAGACCTCGGTCGTAAAGAGAGAAAAAAGAATAACTAAGCTATGCTTTCACCTACACCTAGTAGGAAAAAAGTTATCTATTCTCCATATATTTCTTGATCCAAGATCAAAATAAATTAGAATTATTTGGTTGTCAAGTTGACACAAGTGGAACCCTCTGCTCTCTCGTGGTACAATCTTTTTCCTATTGATTTAGCACTTTTATATCGATCCAAACAAAAAAGATAACTGATGCTAATACTAATATAATAATTCTAATATAATAATTTATATATCATTAACTAATACAAAAGAAAAGAACTGTTTTTTAGTAGACTTACTTACTTTATTAAGCTATATTTCCAATTCGCGGACACAGCCGCTAGGAGCATATAGTCCTATTTATCTCGTTTTAATATAGGTCATCGAAATTATCTTGTACAACGTAACCCAATCATACTATCCATACCAAAGCACAAAAGTAAAAATGTTTCATCAAATCGATTCCTAGTTAAATAATGCATAACTACACGGATAAGCTCACATTAACCCGTCAATTTTAGAATAAAATTTGTGATTTTAAGAAATTATAATATCGAGATATTATCAAGATATAAATAAAAAATTAGCATGTTAATGATATTAAATTCACAAAAATTTCATATTATTAGATGTATTTTTATTCATTCGTGTATGATTAGAACACGAAAGCTAACTCAAAAAATAAAAAATTACCCTTTGGGACATAGGAATAATCGAATAACGAAAATAAATAAAATCCAATTTATCTTTTATCTAAAAATAAAAATTGAACGAGAAGCCGTATGAGGTTAAATTCTCATGTACGGTTTTGTACAGTGACGGTAAGGATAACTTATCTGTCAACTTTTCCACTATCACCCCCAAAAAACCCAACTCTGCTTTACGTAAAGTTGCTAGAGTACGATTAACCTCTAAATATGAAATCACTGCTTATATACCTGGTATTGACCATAATTTACAAGAACATTCTGTAGTATTAGTAAGAGGCGGAAGAGTTAAAGATTTACCCGGCGTGAAATATCACATAATTCGAGGAATCTTAGATACTGTTCCAGTAAAAAATCGTAAACAAGGGCGTTCTAGTGCGTTGTATATTCTTATCTAATATTTGCATCGTTTTATGATGATATCATGTCAATTGCTAAAAACATGTAAAGTATATAGCTAACCTAATAACGAACGTTTTGTAAGGGGACTAGAGCAGGCTCAAACAAACGAAATTTATTACTTTTTTTTAAGTAAATTTCGAACTATTACATAAATATGTCTAAGGTTCAATATTGAATTCATTTAATAAGTTTTTAGTTTTTCCTTACGTTGCGTGTGTCAACAAAAAATTTAAAATGTCTTGACCTTTTCAGAACAGGTTCGAGTCAAATAGCAATGATTTGAAACACCTTTTCTTTTAAATACGATATTTTATTTTTAACCTAAGGACTTAATCGTATAGATATAGAAAATACAAGATTTCTAATCAATGACAAAAGAAAGGAAACGGATACTCAATTGAGAATGAGTAAACATAATTCTATGCAAAAGAAATAGATTTCCTATTTATATATGCAAATAAAAAAATGTGGAAAGCCGTATTCGACGAAAGTCGTATGTACGGTTTGGAGGGAGATCTTTCAGACCTCTAGAGATCCACCCTACAATATGGAGTTAAAAAGCCAAAATAACTTATTATTAACCTTTATGAAAAAAATTTTGTAAACCTTTTTAGCGCTCATGTCACGGCAAAGTACTGCAGAAAAAAAAATGGTGAAATTTGATCCCATTTTCCATAATCGATTAGTTAACATGGTCGTTAACCGTATTCTTAAACATGGAAAAAAAGCATTGGCTTATCGAATACTTTATCAATCTCTAAAAAAAATAAGACAAAAAACAGATAAAAATCCACTAATTATTCTACGGCAAGCAATACAAAAAGTAACTCCCAAATTGATAGTAAAATCAAAACGTGTAAGTGGATCAACTTTTCCAGTTCCCATGGAAATAAGATCTAAAAAAGGAAAAGTAATTGCTATTCGTTGGTTATTAGGGTCATCTCGAAAACGTTCTGGTAGAAATATGCATTTAAAATTGAGTTACGAATTAATGGATGCTGCCAGAGAGAAAGGCAATGCTATACGCAAGAAGGAAGAGACTCATAAAATGGCAGAATCCAATAAAGCTTTTGCACATTACAATCGTTAATTCACTATATAGAAAGATCCATCGATCTACCCTCAATAAAATAAAGCCAACTTTATCAAAATTTATACAGATATTTATTGGAACTGGAATGAAAGCAAAAGGAATAAGAATATTATTTAATAAATAATATTAAATAAATATAATATAAACGTAAATAATTTGGATGTTAATTAGATGAAAAAAAAAATTATTGATCGGGGATTGACTGAAATTACTAAATCACGATCTGGCATCTACAAACTGAAAATTTCATTTTAAATTATACCTTTAGATCATTTTAATATGAAAGAGTTTAATTTGCTTCTATTCCATGGAAGTTCCATTTTTCCAGAATGTATCTTGATTTTAGCCCTATTTCTTCTTATAGTGATTGATTTAATTGCTGATCAGAAAGATACAGCTTGGTTATATTTAATCTCTTTAACAAGTTTAATGATAAGCATAGCAGTCTTATTATTTCAATGGAGAGAAGAACCTATAATCAGTTTTTTTGGTAATTTCCAAACGAATAATTTCAACAAAATATTTCGATTTCTCATTTTACTATGTTCAACTTTATGTATTCCTCTATCTGTGGAATATATTCAATGCACAAAAATGGCTGTAACAGAATTTTTGTTATTCATTTTAACGGCTACTCTAGGAGGAATGTTTTTATCTAGTGCTAATGATTTAGCAACTATCTTCGTAGCTTTAGAATGTTTAAGCTTATGTTCTTATCTATTATCGGGATATACCAAAAGAGATGTACGGTCTAATGAAGCTATTATGAAATATTTACTTATGGGTGGGACAAGTTCTTCTATTCTTGTTTATGGCCTTTCTTGGCTATATGGTCTATCCGGGGGAGAAATTCAGCTTCAAGAAATAACCAATGGTCTTATAAATACACAAATGTATAACTCTCCAGGAATTTGGATCGCACTTATATCTATAACTGTAGGAATTGGATTCAAGCTTTCTCTAGTTCCTTTTCATCAATGGACCCCCGATGTATATGAAGGAGTGCGATTCGTTTTCAATTTATTAACTCTAGAATAAATTAATTTTTTTATTTTTTAGATTTAGATATGTTTAGTATCTATAAAAACTCAAACTCTATGGACATGTGTAGGAAAAGACTGTTATCCCCACTCGGACTAAGGTATCACTTTTACCAAAAATTTTAATCGTTTAATTAAGGTAAAGCAAGGTCAGAAACAACTAAATTATTTGAATAAAAAAAATAAAATGAATTTTGCAAGTTAGTCATTACAGGTAGTTATTATCAAAAGATCATGATTATTTAACTATATCAATACTTTTATTCTAAACGTAGATGCTCCATATTCAGTTTTCATCCTTCAAAGACTACGAGTGTAAGAAAAAAGGCATCCGTCGACAAAAAGATTACCCTAAGATGAACATCTCATGGCTATTCAGAACGAATTAAATCAGATGGTTCTATTTAGATTCTTTTTGACCAGAACCGAAGTCAAAAAATAAGTAATTTTTATTTACCATAGGAACCGCTGAGTAAGGATTCTTCGAAAAGTTAAGGATTAGTTATTCTTTCTATTGATTGAATAGATTCAGTCTTATACCTACACGAGGAAGGTAATTAAAAAAAAGAATAATAAAACGATTAGGTTCTTCTTTTTTATCACTTAGGAGCCGTGCGAGAAGAAAGTCTCATGCACGGTTCTGAATGAGAGAAAGGAGGGAAGAATCCTCTTTTCGACTCTAACTCTCCCACCCCAGTCGTTGCTTTTCTTTCTGTTACTTCAAAAGTAGCTGCTTCAGCTTTAGCTACTAGAATTTTCGATATTGTTTTCTATTTTTCATTGAACGAATGGCATATTATTTTGGAAATATTAGCTATTATTAGCATGATACTAGGAAATTTAATTGCTATTACTCAAACAAGCATAAAACGTATGCTTGCATATTCAAGCATAGGTCAAATTGGATATATCCTTATCGGGATCATTGATAGAGACTCAAATAATGGATATGCAAGCATGATCACTTACATGCTATTCTATATCTTCATGAATATAGGAACTTTTTCTTGTATTGTATTATTTAGTCTACGTACAGGAACAGATAACATTCGAGATTATGCAGGATTATATACGAAAGACCCTTTTTCGGCTTTCTCATTAACTTTATGTCTGCTATCTCTAGCAGGTATTCCTCCATTAGCAGGCTTTTTTGGAAAACTTTATCTATTCTGGTGTGGATGGCAGGCAGGTTCCTATTTATTAGTTTCGATAGGACTCTTTATGAGTGTTATTTCCATATATTATTATCTCAAAATAATTAAATTATTAATGACTGAACGAAACAAAGAAATAACTCCCCACGTGCAAAATTACAACAAATTATCTTTTTCAATATCGAAGAATTATATCGAATTGAGTATGATTGTATGTGTAATAGCATCTACATTACTAGGAATAGTAATAAATCCAATTGTTATAATTGCTCAGGATACATTATTTTAGATTTAATTTTTAGTAATTAAATCTTTTTATTACTAACTAAAAGAACTCATATACTTTTACTAATATACTTAAAATCGCAAATAAAATTATAGAATGAACTTATAATTATAGAATGAATAATTATAAGTTCATTCTATACCATATTAGAAATATTTATATTATATATTAGTATATATTAGTAAAATGGAATTCAAACGTGTATAATTAAATTATACGTCACTACGTTCTGGCTATTTAGGATTAAACATAATGTTATTTGGGTTATTTGGGTAACATAGAAAGTTATACTCTCTATTGAATCGAAAAATGTTCAATCGTACATCTATTGATAGGAAAAAATAATCCTCCGATAAGAAAAAGAATTGATGATATCACCAGACCTATATCACGGATCGATATGAATACTCCAATACTCTATCCTTGTTAGCCATTTTATATTCCACATATAGCTATATATTAATTACACGCTATATATATTAATATTCATTAAAAAAATTGGATGCCTTGATGGTGAAATGGTAGACACGCGAGACTCAAAATCTCGTGCTAAACAGCGTGGAGGTTCGAATCCTCTTCAAGGCATAATGATAATATTGTAACGCCCATTGAATCCTCTTCAAGACATAATGATAATATTGTAACGCCCATTGACTAATTCAATGGGCGTTACAATATTGAGGTATACAATAACCTCAATATAAGAATATAAGTCAGTCAATATTGAGTAAGCATAACTTGATAATTAACTTATCAAGTTAAAGATAACTGACTTGGTTCATATTTTGTACTATGCTTACTGGTCGAAATAGTAATAAGTTTTAAAATATTTAGTCCTTTTTAGATCTTTTTTTTCAATCCTTTCGTTACTAAAGAATTAATATAATCCGGAGAAAGCCATTCTTTTTTAAACAGTTCATTCTCTATTTGTTTCAATAACATTGTGTTAGATATGAACATATTTGCTAAATATTCATAAATTTCGAATAGAGTATTATGAATAAAACATTCATTATATAATAATTCTCTATTTTCCCTTTCGTTCTCAAGCAAAAATACTCTGAATTTATCATCCCGTGTCTTTTCACGAAAAATAGAGTCATTTAGTATCTTTGTAGGATATGGAAGCACACGCCTCAATCGGACACCAACTTCTTGAAAACGTTTAAAAGTCTCAAAATTCTGTACCTTTTTCTTCTTAATGGTAGGAGGCAAATCACTGTTATCGTTATCGTCATCCTCCACAATTTGATATTTTAGTCCTAGGGCTATGTTCCTAATCTTTTTTCTTTTTGATATAGACTTTATCGTTATTATTGTAACATCCCTTAATACTTCTTTTCTTTCTAAAGCGTAAGTAATATAAATCCTTTTCACGAGTTCGCGAGGAACAAAAAGTTCTGCTCGTAAAAACGCAACGTTTAGATTTTGAAATCGAATACTAACGGGATCCCAAAGAAATCGGCGACCGAAATAGATTATAGGTGTATCTAAAGGTTTATATTCCTTTGCATCCTCTTCTGTATCAAATTTATATATTCCCAGTCTTTTAAACTTATTGTATAATGATCTTGCTTCCCAGAAAGCAGCTATCTTTCTTATTGCAATATTTTTAACTTCTTTATATTGCTCAATGGGGTCGCGAGACTCTAGGAATTTAACCCAAAAAAAGCTAGAAAGACGGGTCGGCCTTTTTTGAAACTCTCCGAACAGACGAAGATAATCCAAAAAATGGTTCTCTATTGTTATATCTTTTTTATGGTCGAATCGATTACTGCGAAGAAAAGTAAAACGCCAAGTCCTAGGAGAACAAACTAGCCTACTACCTAATTCTCCTCTGTAGAAGTACTTCAATTCTTTAAATAAAACGAGTTCATCTAATCGAGCAGATAATCCTTTTTGCATCATATCTCTTTTGAAATAAGGAGCGATTGTGATGTTATTTTTATCATAATTTCCCCGAAATATTTCCCCCCCTGGAAACTCTTCCAGAAGACTCTGTAAAAGATTGGAAGCTAGAATGAAATCATTCGCAATTATATCACTAAGAGGAGTCCAATTCTCTCTATTTGATTCCGATGTAAACCAAAAATCTTGAGCTACTGATCCGGCCAAGCAACCCACTATGTGATAGAATATGGTTAATTCTTTCACAGCTGTTCCAGCAATTGAAGGTTCTAAATACCATTCAAACAAAAAGTACGCCCTTGCACTCAAAAATTCCCTTTTGAGATCTATAAAATGCTTAGGATACGTAAGTTTATTTTGTATAATAGCTTTTCCTATCTTATAGGGAAGTGTCCCACTGTAAAAGTCATAATTGGAAGAAGCCCACCTTGATCTATATAAAGCGTATCCAGTTATATCATCGTCTATAACTGATGTATTTAGTATAAGACCGAGCCGCCAGACATAATTGGCAAGTTTTGCCATATCTCGTGTATTAAAACCGCTGGTCATTAATCCAAAAAAATGATCAGAGTTCCATTCTTTTTTCAAATAGAGTCCTTTGTCACGTAAAAGCAAAGTAAATTCCTTTTCTCGGTGCGAGGCAGGGCACATTTTAGTGTTGATAAATGTATCGAATCGTCGTTTACGATAAGGAGGAGATATTAGAAATGGATCCAATTTTTTAGGAATATGAGTCGAAGCAATAACAACAATATTTTGTTGTATGGATTCTTCCTCATCTTCATCCATCAGCGGCGGATCTCCAAGGAGTTCACCCAATACTGTAGTATGGTAAACGAAATCATCCATTTCATGAATGTCTGGAATCCATATGACACAAGGAGACATTAATTTTGCCAATTGGAGTGCAAGCACAAATTGCGCGTATCTTCTCCCAAAAAACTCCGGAGATACATCATTCTCATCTCGTTGATAATACCAGTTTTTCGGTTTTTGTTGATAATACAGTTTATCATATACGTCGTCCGGCCTTGACCAGCCCATAGACAAAAAGATATCTTCATGCTCAAGGTATGATTTACTAGCTGCAGATGTATACTCAGCTACATTGGTGATCAGAAGTTTCTCTTGATCCAAAAAGCTTTTAGGACATATTTTTATTAAAGGTAGATAAGAATCTGCTGCTAGACTTTTAGCTAAATACGATCGTCCAGTGTCCTTAGGCCCTATCAATAAAATCCGATTCGAAAGGGACAGTGCCGGGTAGAATGGGAAAAATCTAACTTGGTCAGATAGAGATCTCTTAGTTGGCAGAGAGTTAATCTGATGCTGAAAAACATCGAAGACCCGCTTTTCTGCTAAAAATAAGGAATCAAGCTCGCAATTCCTTATGCCTATTTTATTCATTAGACCTAGTTGAATAATTTCAGCTAAATATCTAAGATAACGAAGTCCCGGGTGTCTCCCTTTTTCGAAATATTTAGAAAAGAAACCATTAGGGGGAGTCAACTTTGACTCAAATTTAGAGATTCGTTCTTGTACTGAAAACAATACCTTCTCTCTACTAAGGAACTCCTCCGTTCCGTCGTATTCGTACAACCACATCTTTAGGAGTGAGTGCCATTTATTAGATTTTCGCAAAAGCCATTTCAAATTACTTTTGACATGCAAAATTTCCAATATTGGAAGTAATCCTACATCATCAGGATCCGACGCCTGATCGACAAAATCGACGAATGTCAACCAAAAACCATACCAATTTAAATTATAATAAATTCTGAGCTTTTTAAAAGATTTCATCTTTTCTTTTAGATCCAAATAGTAACGTCGGCGCATATTCGTTTGAAAATCATTGAATATATAAACGTTTATAACCAACTTAAGCCATGAAAAAATTGTGAAGGAAACAAAAAAGAAAAACCCAAGGAAAATATAAAGAGGTTTATCATACTCCCGAACATTTAGTATATATTTCCATGTATCAAATGATACTGACGTATCCTTTCCCCTTAATACTGTTTGATTAATTGGTTCCTTCCAATCCAAAAGATTCCAAAAGGATAGGAATAAATTCCATTTCGGGAGAAATTTAAATCTAAATTGCCACTTTATAAGTGTCCAAAATTGATGATAGAGTGTCCACATAATATTCAAATTATGATTACAATCCTTCCTAATATCGTCCAAAAAAGATATTAATTGATAATTGCTAGTTTCCAACCTTTCTGGAAAAGTAGCCAAAAATGACTTCTTCATATATTTCCACCCTGTGGAAGTAAAAAACCATGATGTATATGGTTGAAACAAATCCCATTTCTCAAAAATATCTATTTGTATTTGAGGGATCTTATAAAAATAAAATAATATATTTTTAATTTTTAGGATTTCTTTATTGAAAAGATCCAAAAAGGCGTCTTTATCACCTATGACTTTGTCTTCAATTATGTTTTTTGAACTTTCTGCTGAACTATATTTTTCTTTTTCTGCAAACTTCTTCATTCGGAAAGAGATTTCCGATAGTAAATCATCTTTATAAGATTTAATGCTCGAATTAAAAACCGGGTCAAAAAGCGACTTAAAAAAAGGGTTGTTTTCTTCTGAATCTGAACTTTTCGCAAAAGGATAGCAATAACTTTTGTCTAAATTGACAATTTGTTTGCTTATTAAAGGAATTCTATATATATCTTGAATCGAGCCAATATGGATTTTATGATGAATAAATGAATTTAATTGAGTAAGTAAATTAAACGATTTGTACAAGTCATGTATTAATGCTTGGTCACGTAAATATTTAGCCAATAATATATTTACGTGTGACTTGATGAGTGAAATAGTATCTTTCTCTGATAAAACAGGTCCTATTTCATAAATAGAAAAAGAAGAGAGATTGTTATGAGTGGGAACAAAATTTAATAATTTTCCATATGTAATATTCTTATTTTTTATATGAATTCTTTCTCTTTCTATATAAGAAGCTAATCTTTCTGTATAATATACATAAGGATGATGTAAATAATCTAAAAATTCGAACGTATTTGCTTTTAAAAAAGAAGTTCTCAATGAATTTTTATTAGATAGTTTTAAAGGATTTAACCAATTGTCTCGATTATTGAATATTCTCGAAATACCAGTGTTATCAAAGAATTCCATGTAATTTTTTTCATTATCGAATAAATCAATAATTGACTCATTCATCGGTTTATCATTCAAACCTAATGAAGCTATTGTTTCTTCATCGATCAAGGATTCCGATTTTTGTGAAGGGATTGATTTTGATTCGATATCCCTCGGTGCGAGTTCGTCCAAGATTATACCAAAAAGTTTTTTCGTAGTTTGATACCAATCAAAATTATTATTATTATAAGTCGATAGTTCAATCGGATCAAACTTTCCATATTGACCAAAATATTTAATAGTAAATAATTCAATTGGATCGAACACAATGTTTTTCAAATTGTTTTGTTTAGAACAAAATACAAGACGTTTCAACTCTTTTTTCAAGTATTCGATATGAATGGACGATGCAGAAATATTCAAATTACGATTGATATTTCTGGAAGCTCGAATAATAAAGTGATTGAACCATTCTTCCTGATATATTCTCCAACTTGATGAATGCTGGTTAATTGCATCTTGTGTTACATTGTTCAAAATGTCTTTTTTTATCCAATTTGTTCGAATCTGATCTTTCAAATTCCAACTGAACCTTTTGATTAGATAGATAATATCTAAGACCTTTGTCAATTCTTTCCATTCAAAATTGTATTTATGTATGAATTGTATGAATTCAAACTCTTGTTGATAGTATACTCTTGTCATTTGCAAAATGGATCGATGAAATCTATTTGTTAAGACCTTTGTAAATTCTTTCCATTCAAAATTGTATTTATGTATGAATTGTATGAATTCAAACTCTTGTTGATAGTATACTCTTGTCATTTGCAAAATGGGTCCATGAAATTTATTTGTTAAGACCTTTGTCAATTCTTTCAATTCAAAATTGTATTTATGTATAAATTTTATGAATTCAAAATTTTGTTGAGAGTATACTCTTGTCATTTGCAAAATGGGTCGATGTAATCTATTTGTCACTTTTTTCCATTCAGAAGAGTATTTTTTTACTATTTTTCTCCATTGCAAATAGTACTTTATATTTCTAAGAGTATTTTTAATAGTATACTTATCCAATCGAAAACTCGAAAATAAAAAGTATCGATAAGGTTTACATAATGATTTATATTTCTTAAATCCTTTATTCAACAAAAAAAATTTTAAATAGAATAAATATACTCTCCAACAGAATCTATCAAATTTTTTTTGAAGATAATCTTTAATTAATAAGTTCTTCAACAAATAGAATCTCTTGAATCCTTTTTCAAGATAATTGTTAATTTTGTTAATTATCTTCATAAATGCGTTCTTCAACAAATAGAATCTCTTGAATCCTTTTTCAAGATAATTGTTAATTTTGTTAATTATCTTCATAAATGCGTTCTTCAAAAAATAGAATCTCTTGAATCCTTTTTCAAGATAATTGTTAATTTTGTTAATTATCTTCATAAATGCGTTCTTCAACAAATAGAATCTCTTGAATCTTTTATGAAGATAATTGTTAATTATCTTCATAAATGCGTTCTTCAACAAATAGAATCTCTTGAATCTTTTATGAAGATAATTGTTAATTTTTACCTTATATTGATTCAATATTAGTCTTACTGAAGTTTCAGTTCTATAAGAATATGATGTTATTTTATCTACATATTCATTCTTTTTATCCAGAATGTTGAGTAGCACAAAAAAAGAATTATCTTTTAATTTGTCTCTGTAGTTGAAGATCAGATTCAACTTTAAGGTCTTATTCAAGAGTATCTTATTGTTCAGTTCATAGAATTTATTCATGTTATAATATAAATTCATGTTATAATATAACATATCACATGCAATTTCATAATTGTAAACCTGATTAGGTTTACTTATTGATTGAGTGAATTGATCCATTATTTTCAGAACAATTTTTTTAAAATTAAAATCGTTGTTTAGTGTTAATTGTTCTTTGTTTTTAACACAGGATGAACAATATATTGAAGGTAAACTCTGGTTCACAAATCGAATACAATTGAATCGGTTTATATCTCTTCTAATATTCGATCCGGGATCTGATGAAATATCATAATTTGCAGAATGATTTTGAAGATATGTTTTCACTTTCCATAGATCAGCTCTCCTATTCTTTTCTGATCTATGGAAAGATTCGTAAGCTTCTTTTCGCCTTTTTATCAATTTAAATAGATCAATATCAATGGGTTTCTTAATAGTAGCACTAATATTTATATATGATTCATCTATTGACAAATTATCAATCAATCCTTTACAAAATTCCGATTGTAAGGAGATTTCTTCTGTTAATTGTGTAATTTCTTTTTCTTTAATTAATTCTTCTGTTACTTTTTCTGTTAATTCTTCGTGTTCAATTTCTTTTGTAAATTCTTCCTCTTCGATTTCTTTTGTTAATTCCACGAATTTTTTTATTCTTTTTTCAATTTGACTCAATTTTAAAGGCTTTCGCTTTCGACTAGGACGTGTTCCAACTGATTCTTCTTCTTGGTTAGGGTCCCCATACTCTATCTGCCATTCCATTACTTTTTTTTTATAATATTCATTTATTTCCGAATTTATAGAAAACCAAGCATGCTGTCTTGGATGGAGTAAGCGACGTTGATATCTCCTTTTATCTTTTGGCAAAGACATAAGCACATGCGGAAGAAGCAACAAATTTTTAGACCCCATCTGATATATAGATGGAAATATTTTCATCGCATTATATTTTGATCTGTTTGTTTCAAACAAAGATCGACTATTTAAATAATAGAAAACTAAAGGTAATGTAAGTATAATTAAAGCTTTTATTGCTTGACCCCGTAAAATAAATAGACGTATATCACGTATAAATAAAGTACTAATAATCCGAAAGTCAAAGAGCTTAATAACGCTTTCTCGACCAGAAAATATGTTAGTTAGCAATCTCACCAAATTAGATTCGGTCCATGGATTGAATACTCCCATTAGTCTGACTTTAAATAAACAATATATGCTATAGAACCGATATTTAGTAGATACGGATATGTTTGGAATTTCGTTCGGATTCAGAGGATATTTTTCCAGATATGTTTTTTTATGTTTCATTAGTTTATAAAAATTTTAAAATTAAAAATTAATCAATTTGAGTAGGAGTAGTATTAAAATTAAGTTAAATAGTAAATAAATAAGTTAATTAGTAATAAGAATTATAAGTTAATACAACTTTGATATATATATATAATGTATAATGTAGTTTTGTCTTATTTTAATTTAGACAAATAGTTTTTTGCCTTTTCTATCGATTTAGCCCCAATCTTTCAGTCGATTCAAGAACTTCGTTATTTTCCATTTTTGTTTATATCTATTATTGTAAACAATATAGACAAATCCTTTTATATATTTTATATATATTTGGTATTTGGTAACATATTAGATATAGATAATATCTATTATAGATATAATAATCTATGTATATCAATGTATTAGATATATTGATAATGTAGATCTATACACTGCATTGTTTACAGTATCTCCCTATTTATATTATCTATTAATTACACATATTTCCAATTAATTACAGATATCTCCATCTATATAAACAGGATCGGCAAATCATCTACCTTTCTTTTGGTCTCTATAGATAGATTATATCTTTTTATAGTCTAATTGTCAAATATGAAAAATCTACCTCTCTTTTGGTCTCTATAAATATATTATATCTATTTCTAGTCTAATTGCCATCATTTTATATAAAAGTATAGAAATCCCATCATTCAAAATGACAAAGATATGTCATAAATCTCTATTTAATATTTTAAATAATAAGCATGAATTCAATTGAGTATGATATAATCAAATGGGTTAATCTGATTCGATACTTACTGTCAAGTATAAAATTTACTTACTTTTTATTTGCTTTATCTAGCATCCATGGCTGAATGGTCAAAGCACCCAACTCATAATTGGGAAGTCGCGGGTTCAATTCCTGCTGGATGCACAGTAAAAAGTTACTGCATTCTACTCGCAATAACTTTTAGATCAAAGAACCTACTATCTCAATTCAGTCGATTAAATATTGACATTAGATTAGGTCCGTGCCGGTTTTTTCTTTTTTTTATTTAGAACTTATAGAATATAGCTATTTACATAGCTAAATTTATACTATATCGAACCATAACATAATATAAGTTATTAATAGAATATATTTATTTAAATAGCTATATTTTATTTATATTATATTGAACCATATATATTGAACCATAATAAAATATGGATTGGTGGATATAGGCATTTGTATTTACAAAAGATAGTAAAGGATAGATATTTATGGATGAGGTTCAATATGTAAATTTAGTACTTACAGAGAAAAGTATTGATTTATTTGAAAAGAATCAATATATTTTGAATGTCGATTCGGGATCGACTAAAACAAAGATCAAAAAATGGATTGAACTCTTCTTTAATGTTAAAGTAATAGGGTTAAATAGTTATCGACCCCCGAAAAAAAGAGAGAAAAGAGGGAAGATAAATCAAATAATGAAACATCGAATACATAATAAACGTATAATTATTAAACTAAAACCAGGTTATTCTATTCCACTTTTCCGTTATCAATGAGACTTATTCAATTAAAATAAATAATAATATGATCACCCGTTCATACAGAACTTCAGGCATAAGTGGTAAATCCCTATCAGGTTTCGATGGAAGAGTCCAGTCTCATCCACAAAAGAAATTGACCTCCGGAAAGCATCGTTGTGGGAAAGGTCGTAATAACAGAGGAATTATTACCTCACGACATAGAGGAGGAGGTCACAAGCGTCTATATCGTCAAATTGATTTTCGGCGGAATGAGAAAAACATATTGGGAAAAATTGTAAGAATAGAAAGCGACCCTAATAGAAGTGCATACATATGTCTTGTGCACTATATAAATGGTGAAAAGACATATATTTTGCATCCCAGAGGGGTTATTATTGGAGATACTATCCTTTCTGGTCCAAAAGCCCCCATATCAATGGGAAATGCCCTACCTTTGAGTGCGGTTTGAATTATTAATTTACGTAATCGGGAACAACCGATTGGGTTTACAGCAAAACCTTAAAATCTATCACTGATCCAACTAGGAAACTTTGATGGGATAAACCCCAAAGGGAAACTGAGGATAAACAGCAGCGGGTGATTGAGTTCAATAGTTTCTGTAATTATTGGCTCCCGAGATATGATAATATGGAGAAGACTAAATTGTCTGAAGCATAAACAGATAAGGTAAAGGAACCCTTGTTATGAAGATAAAGACAAGTAAATCACATTTGATTTGATGGTCAAAGACAAATTCGGAGCTGAACAGTGAGAATAAGAATATATTTCAAATGACTCCTACGTTATCCGGAAGATGCGGAAGTATTGACGTAATTTGATAAAGTCATTCATTCTGAATGCTAAATGAAAAAGAACATAAGCCAGATGATGGAATAGATAAACCTAGGATGTAAAGAATCAGAGCATAAGGGATTGAAAATATGCCCTTAATCCCAGATTGATATATAATATCAATATTCCAATATTGAATATGTAAATATAATTCACATCCAGAAAGCTGTATGCCCTGAGAGAGGCTTGTACAGTTTGGGAAGGGATTTTTACAAACTAAAGATCTACTTCAACCAATATACCCTTAGGCACAACTCTACATAATGTAGAAATACAAGTCGGAAAAGGTGGACAATTAGCTAGAGCGGCGGGTGCTGTAGCAGCACTGATTGCAAAAGAAGGCCAATTGACCACATTAAGATTACCATCTGGGGAGGTTCGTTTAATATATGAGAATTGCTCAGCAACAATTGGACAAGTAGGCAACGTAAAATGGAAAAATAAAGCTTTGAGTAAAGCTGGATCGAAACGTTGGCTGGGTAAACGTCCTAAAGTAAGAGGAGTAGTTATGAATGCTGTGGACCATCCTCACGGGGGCGGTGAAGGAAGATCCCCAATTGGTAGGAAAAAACCCCTAACCCCTTGGGGCTATAGCGCACTTGGAAGAAAGAGTCGGAAGATAAATAGATATAGTGATGTTTCAATCCTTCGTCGACGTAAGTAGTTTATAGTTGTAAATACATTTTTTCTTTCAAGAAAAAAAAAGGTAAATCAAAAGAAAGGTAATTAATCATGGCACGTTCACTAAGAAAAAATACTTTTGTAGCTAATTATTTGTCGAGGAAAATAGAAAACCTAAATATGAAGAAAGAGAAGAAGATAATAGTGACATGGTCCCGAGCATCTGATATTGTACCCGCAATGATTGGTCATACCATTGCTGTGCATAATGGAAAAGAACATTTACCCATATATATATCACATGATATGATAAACCACAAATTGGGGGAATTCTCACCTACTTTTATTTTTGAGGGGCATGCGAGAAACGATAGAAAAGCGAGAAACGATAAAAAAACGAAAAATGATCAAAAAGCGAGAAATGATCAAAAAGCGAGAAATGATCAAAAAACGAGAAATGATCAAAAAACGAGAAATGATAAAAAAAGAGAGAAACGATAAAATAGTAATTCATTGTGGAGGATGAATATGGCACAAATAAGAGCTTTAGCTAGACATATACGTATGTCTGCTAATAAAGCACGTAGAGTAATTAATCAAATTCGTGGTCGTCCCTATATAGAAGCATGGATTATACTGAGTTGGATGCATTATGGAGCATGCTATCCAATCTTAAAAGTAATTCATTCTGCAGCCGCAAATGCTAATAACAATATGGGTTTAAACAAACACAATCTATTTATCAGTGTAGCTGAAGTTAATGAAGGTACTCTTTTCAAAAGATTTCAACCTAGAGCTCGGGGACGTGGTTATCCAATACAGAAACCAAATTGTCATATAACAATTGTATTGGATTACCAAAAAGACAAATATGTATGGGAAGAAAAATAAATCCACTTGGTTTTAGACTTGGTTTTACTCAAAACCATCGTTCCCTTTGGTTTGAACAAAGAAATTATTCCGAAGATCTACGAGAAGATGAGAAAATACATAATTGCATTGAAAATTATGTAAGACATATCCAAGATGCCTCAAATTCAAATTATGGAGGAATTATACGTATAGAGATTATGAAAAAGACTGATTTTATTCAGGTGAACATATATATTGGATTTACCGACTTGTTCATCCAAAAACAGAAATATAAAGAGAAAAAAGATAAAGAAATTGAAAAATTAAGAGACGAAGTACAAAATATGCTTTTACAGAATATGTTAGGTTCTGTGAACCGAAAACTTCTCATCTCTATAGAAAAAGTGGAAAAACCTTATAGAGAACCTAATATTATTGCGGAATATATTGCTCTACAACTAAAGGCGAGGGTTGAAATAAGAAAAATAATGAAAAAAGCTATTGAATTGGCTGAAGAGGCAGATGTAGAAGGTATTAAAATAAAAATAAAAGGACGTCTCAACGGAATTGATAGAGCCCGTAAAGAATCGGCCCTACAAGGTAGAGTTCCCTTACAGACCCTTCGAGCTAAAATTGATTATTGTTATTATGCGGTTCAAACCGTATATGGAGTATTGGGGATCAAAATTTGGATCTTTGTTAAAAATGAGCAATACCTTTCTATATTCTGACCGATTAGAAATCATCAATTTTGCAAGATCAAATAAAAACTAGATTGACCATCTTGGAGATGTGCTATGCTTAGTGTGCGACTCGTTGAGAGCAAGTTTTTTCTTCTTTTCTTAAAATGATGAAGAACTCGAAATATCGAAATAATAACGAATTGGTCTCTGGTATACTATGAACTACAAACTGGATCTTTGTTTCATATTATTAAGATCCAATAAGCTATCTAAGATAGTTTCATCAAATGAACGAAAGACTTTCTTCCACAAAGAGACAAACAAATGAGATACATATCTTTCGTGAAGCGAAAAAGGTCTTTGGTAATGCAAGAAAAGAAAAAAAGAGAGGAAGGAGAAAAAGAAAGAAAAAAATCTTCTTTCTTACAGTCTATGTATGGTTTACTAAATTACCCCCAAAGAGTAGTGTGATAAAGCATAAGAATCATCCTAATCAATTTCATTTTCAATGAATTAGGTTTATGAAAAAAAGGAGCTTCGGGTCAATGGAAACTAAGTAAATTGATTCTGTAAGAAATGAAATAAAAGCTTCATTGCAGAGGGTAGACCTGAACAGCCATTTGAAAGCTATGGGAACGATGGAACCTGTGACTGCATAAGATCATATAGAAATCTTAATCATTCATTGGATAGGATGGCGAAATAAACCAAGAAAGAATTTATATCATTGGAGTCTATAAATCGGCCCCATGAGCCAAATATTGGAAGAGTGAATATTCGCCTGTGAAGTTATTATTATTATTGGGCAGTATCGATTTAAATAAAAGATCTATTGTTTATGCTATATAACACATAATATATAACACAACACATGATCTCAATATTGATTATCCAAGCCATAGATTCTTCACAAGGAGCCGGATGAGAAGAAACTTTCATATCCGGTTCTGAAATAGAGATGGGATTCAAATAATCCATCGACTATAACCCAAAAAGAACGAAATTTCGTCACCAACATAAAGGAAGAATGAAGGGAGTAGCTTCCCGAGGCAATTGCATTTGTTTTGGTAGATTTGCTCTGCAGGCATTGGAACCTGCTTGGATCACATCTGGGCAGATAGAAACAGGACGACGAACAATTACTCGTTTTGCCCGTCGTGGCGTAAAAATATGGATACGTATATTTCCGGACAAACCTATTAGAAGAAGACCTGCAGAAATACGTATGGGTTCGGGAAAAGCGAAGGGAACTCCCAAATATTGGGTATCTGTGGTCAGACCGGGTCGAATACTTTATGAAATAAGCGGAGTATCAGAAACTATAGCTAGAAGAGCTTTTCAAATCGTAGCATACAAAATGCCTATACATACTCAATTTCTTGTTAGTTCGCCAGACCGAACGAAATAGATATTTATGGCTAAAAAAGTTTAATGCCAAGGCAACAAATCAAATCTTTTGGAGGAAAAATGATTCAGTCTCAAACTTATGTTAATGTAGCAGACAACAGTGGCGCCCGAAAATTAATGTGTATTCGAGTTCTAGGAGCAAATAATCGGGAATACGCTAATATTGGCGATATTATAATCGCTATAATTAAAGAAGCAACACCTAATATGCCCCTGGAAGAATCAGAAGTAGTTAGAGCCGTAGTTATACGAACGTGTAAAGAACTTAAACGTGACGATGGAATCATAATACGATCTGATGACAATGCAGCAGTTATCATTGATCAGAAAAGGAATCCAAAAGGAACTCGAGTTTTTGGTTCAGTTACTGAAGAATTAAGAGAATTGAATTTCACCAAAATAATTTCATTGTCTCCTGAAGTATTATAAATATGTTATATTTAATGTGTATCTAATTATACAAAAATAGAAATTAATTTGGAATCTTAGGCATATTTCTTAAATAAAATAAACATGCCTTTTTATATTGAGACCTGAAATTCCTAAGAATTAGTTCGTCACGGGTAACGATACTATTGCCAATTTAATCACTTCTATAAGAAACGCTGACATGGTAAAAAAAAAAACAGTTCGAGTAGCAACTACTATTATTACTGAGAACATTGCAAGGATCCTTCTACGAGAAGGTTTTCTAGAGGATGTTAGGGAACATCGAGAAGGTAAAAAATCTCTTTTGGTTTTAACTTCAAAATCTAGAGAAAGGAAGGAAAAGAGATATATAACCGCTCCAGAACGTATTAGCAAACCTGGTCTGAGAATCTATTCCCCTTTTAGGGAGATCCCTAAAGTTCTAGGTGGAATGGGAATCGTAATTCTTTCTACTTCCCAAGGAATTATGACTGATAGAGAAGCTCGACAAAAAAAAATAGGAGGTGAATTATTATGTATTTTATGGTAATTTGGAACGTATTCCAAAAAAACACATAACATAAGAATATACATAAAAATACACTAAAGAAGAGTACTTTTTTTTATCTAAAGTTTAAAATAAATAAACTTTATGGCTAGTAATTGAAGTCACAAAGATCATTAATGATCTACTAAATCTACTAATTGGGATCATTTATGTTATATCGTTATTTATGCCATTTTATATCATATCTTTATAGAATTCTTCTATAAATTATAAATTTGTATTAACAAATTTTTAAAAATTCCTGTATTATTAATAACTATTACCAAAGTAATATAGTTGGTTAAGATCAATCCGAACCATTCAATTTCGCATAGAATTCAGAGTGCCAACTATTCAACAACTTATTAGAAATGCGAGACAGCCAATAGAAAATAGAACAAAATCTCCTGCTCTTCGAGGATGCCCTCAGCGTAAAGGAGTATGTGCTAGGGTGTATGTGCGACTCGTTTGGATCATAAGCTAAAACGGACCAGGAGATTCCTCTAACAGGAAGAACTTTTCTGATCTGTAAAAGTAAAGATCTATCATCTACTCTTACTGAGGATGAAATTTATGGTTTCCATTGGTGCAAATCCAATCACCTTGATGTGGGATGAAAAGCAATTCCTCATTGGTAGCGAATGGTCATCAATCCATTGAGCGGGGAAATAATGCAAATTGAAAAAAGCATAAAAATTATGTCTCTATTGCCGCGATAACGGACACAAGGTAAGCTACCTTGCCAACTCTTATCTTATAATTACATGTCGTCACTATATAGAGAAATCTTATTCTTATAATAAGAATATTTATTTTATAATAAGAGTATTTCTTACTTGATAATTCGGGGGGTAGAGCTAGAGATGGTAAACTGTACAAGTTACCAAATACTAATATCATGTCTTAGACATTTAGGGCTCCGGCGTATAGAGAGGACCTTACCGTTATAGAAAGAACCATAGAAACGATGAAACCCATAATATTTTTTTATTTTTTAGTACAAGGTCCGATCCCCTGTATACCTAGAAGGTGCCTAACTTAATGCAATTATGGTTGGGAAGGTTGCAGTAGCAAAAGCCATTGGAACCCGTATTTTATACATCAGAAAAATCAGTTTGTTTCTTAATAAAACAAAAGAATGAATAACTAATCAAAAAATAGATTAGTCCTTCATAAGAATCAACTTCAATGACCAGAGTGAAACGTGGATATATAGCTCAAAAACGTCGAAAAAAGATTCTCGCATTTGTATCAGGCTCCCGGGGGGCCCATTCAAAACTTTTTCGAATTGCTAACCAACAGAAAATGAGAGCCTTAGTTTTCGCTCACCGAGATAGAATTAAACGAAAGAGAGATTTTCGCCGTTTGTGGATTACTCGGATAAATGCAGCATCCCGTGCTAATGGAGTCTCCTATAACAGATTTATACAATATTTATATAAAAGGCAGTTGCTTACAAATCGTAAAACACTATCACAATTAGCTGTATTAGATAGTAATTGCTTCTATACAATCTTGGAAAAAATTATCGTATCGTGAAATAGAATCTCCCGGAGAATTTCCTCCGGGAAATTTAATTAGAGACAATTAAATTTAATTCATATTCGATCCATTTTAATAATTACTTTTTTTAATCCTTTTTAAAGAATTAAAATCTGCTCTATCTATTGACAGATATCCCAGCTTCAATTCTATTCAGGAGTATGAGTAAGTTAATTTCTTAGGCACCAATTACTTTTCATTAGAGAGAAAAGGTATCAAAGATAGAATACGAGCTTGTTTAATAGCCCTAGTTATTAGGCGTTGTTGTTTCAACATTAATCGATTTACTCGGCGAGATAAAATTTTTCCTTGTTCGCTAATAAATTGACTAATTAGGCTAATATTCTTATAATCAATTTGTTCTCCAGGCCCAATTGGTGATAAACGTTTCCTAAAAGATCGCTTATTCCTAGAAGATGGTTTATATTTAGATTTATTCCTAGAAGATGGTTTATATTTAGATTTATTCCTAGAAGATGGTTTATATTTAGATGTATTCCGAGAAGATGGTTTATATTTAGATGTATTCCGAGAAGACGGCTTATATTTAGATGTATTCCGAGAAGATGACATATCTGTAGTATTAGGCTTAGATGGCCGATAATAAGGCTTATATTTATAAGTCTTAGACGGTGTATCTGTAGATGTATTGGGCTTAGACGGCGTATCTGTTGTATTAGTATTAGACGACGGTCGTGTTAGGCTCAGATGACGTATCTGTTGTCCTAGGCTTAGATGTATCCTGAGAAGAGGGTTTAATTTCATGAACCTTTTAAAATTACATGGTGTATCTGTAGATGCATTAGGGATTTATCCTGAGAAGAGGGTTTAGATGTATTCATAGTTTGTTTCATGAACCTTTTATCTTTTAATATTTATAAAAAGTGACATAAAAAAAAATAGTTGTATTTATATTGATTTATTTCTATCCCTGGGTGAGGATAGTTCGATATATTTTATTTTATTTCTCCGTGAATAGTGTGCTTGCAACAATAAGGACAAAATTTATTCAATTCCAACCTAGAAGTATTGGAGCGATTTTTTCGAGTCGTATATCTAGAAATACCCGGCAATTTTTGATCAACACTATCTTGTGTACAACTAGTACATTCAAGAGTAATTGTTACTCTTACATTTCCACCCTTGGCCATAAACTTACTCTATATTAGATATATTGAATATACTTCGCTTTTTCAATTTCGAAAAGGAGAAGAAAGAGAAAGGGATAGAAGTTGTCGTAGAATGATTAAAGATTTTATTACTTAATTCATTCTCGTAATAAAATCTTTATTATTAATTTTCAATAATACTATTATTTTGTAGAAGGAACTTTTGGATATAAATTTATATTTTGTTTGATTCTATATATCCTCCCTTGAGTTACAAACTCGGATAGGGATATTTAATCCATCTTATTCTTTATACAAGAATAAAAGTAGAAAATTGATCTAGCATCTTTTTTTCCTTTCGCAGTTGCAGGAGAATTAGAATAAGAAAAAGGGAAAAGTAAGAGCATCTGGGAAAAAGCGGTTTATCTCAATCAATAAACCGGCTAAAGATCCCAACCATAAAGTAGCTAGCACAGGCGCTGTAGAAAGGTATGTCTTTATATCTCGCATTGTTCGTAAGTTTTCCTTATCAATCCGGATGCATATCTTATATGGTCAACTATACCCATAGTTTATCAGTCCCTGGGGACTCCGAACAATCTGTAAAATGATTTGGGCAATGTTTCTATTCCTTTCTGTAACAGAACATATTCTATTATCAAATAATCCATAATTAATAGACATATTGTCTATTATATTCTCGTTTTATAGAGTAGACCCAAATAGATAAATGTGGAAGAAAATAAATATAAATTATATTATAAATAATGTTAAAGACTAACAATTAACAGGGATGTAGCGCAGCTTGGTAGCGCGTTTGTTTTGGGTACAAAATGTCGCAGGTTCAAATCCTGTCATCCCTACCTAGTCCTTTTCGTAAAAAAAGCTCCAGTTAATTTTGATTCACTGGAACATAAATAACCAGTGATTTGTTGTAAAATGATCTTTTTTATCATTTTGTATTTTTTAGTTTTTCCAAGAAAGCGCTCTTAGTTCAGTGCGGTAGAACGCAGGTCTCCAAAACCTGATGCCGTAGGTTCAAATCCTACAGAGCGCGATTCTTTTTTTATTGGTCCAATCTTTTGAATTGATCATTCCATAAATTAGAATGGTCAATGAAATCTTATCTCCCAGAATCAGTAGGAGACTCATTCATTCACGATAAAAATGATCTCAAATATCCAATTGATCACCACGTCGGTACTGTAAATATGCAGTTACGAATAATCCAGCCAAAGTTATAGGAATCAGACCTAACACAATTCCGGATAACAAAACTTCAATCATATTGATTAAAAAAAGGAAGTAAAGATTAATAGCTACCCCGGATAGTAACCCAGACTTACTAGAAATCTCAATCAATTTTGAATTGAGAAAACTTCTTGATTAAGCGAACGAAGAGGTTTTTATTCCTATTTAATTTCAAATAAGTCGTATATTACTTAAACCTATGAATAGGACTAAGGTTAAAATAAGCAGAACTAATAAAAAAATTAAATAACTAATAATAGTAGACATTGGAAGGACTTAATGGAAAGAATATGATTGATGTGTATCTTTATCAGACAATTACCTAAATTTATTTACTTTTGTAAGATAGGATCAGAATAATAAAAAAAAATGAAATGTTACAGTGTTAATTCAATTATAACAAATTACTAATTTGTATAAAGAATAAAAAATGTATGAATATTATACAAACATTAAGGGAATAGACAATAAAAGATATTATATTTATTTTTTGGAATAACCAAAAATATAATCCTCAAATTTATTGATATTGAGCAACCCATGAATAAAATAAATGCCAATTGTGTAACCACTCGGCAAATTACAAATTAGAAAACGTAGTTTTTTAAATATAAACTAATATTATTATAAACTAATAAATACGAGATCATTGAATTTAACAATGATTAATCTCTACCAGTCTGTTCGAAAGATTGGAACGAAAAAAACCTCTTTTACAGGCAAACGAAATCCATTCGTGCGAATAGAATATATTAGTATATTCTATATAGATTCAATTTTTTCATATGGCTTGTAAGCAAAGACTGATATTCCATCCTGTCTCTCTTGTAAAAAAATAGGAATAACTTGTATTTACAATTCGTACAAAATAATATCACAGAGAATATTTCACTATTCTATTAACGAGATTAGTAACACTCGTTTCTCAACTCAAAGTTCTATGTTAATGAACCATTAAGTTCACGGCATAACTTCACCAACGATACTATTACATACAGTAACACTAATGATCCACTTCTTGAAGTGACATTAATGTATTCTAGTTATACAGCCACCTGTATAACCGAAAACCAGTACAATGATTACTGCTCAGATGAAATCGAAATTCATTTTCCCATAATTCATATGTTCAATTGTTACAATACAATTTTGAGACATGATATTTTCCGGACGTATCATGAAACATACTGGGATTATCTAATTTCTGTACAGTAAAAAAAAATGCCCAATAAAAAAAAGAATAAAAAAAAGAGATGGATTCAGTTGACCAAATAGAGTTGGAAGCTCTGACAGTAGCAGAATCATTCTATCCCACTCCCTTTCGATATTAACCTAACCAAAATTGTATTGCTATGTTAGAAGAAGGCTAGTTATACTGGTTCAGTATACTTCAAATATACCTTTGGTATAATATTGACAATAAAACAAGGATTGTAGAAGATATCAGTAGTTTTCCATTTTCTGATCTCTCTCTTTCATGGGACCAAATTCCCCTTGACTTTATAATAATATATGGAGTGGAGCTTAGCATGTCTGGGAATACGGGAGAACGCGCTTTTGCTGACATTATTACCAGTATTCGATACTGGGTTATCCATAGCATTACTATACCTTCCCTATTCATTGCAGGTTGGTTATTTGTCAGTACGGGTTTAGCTTATGATGTATTCGGTAGCCCTCGGCCGAATGAATATTTCACAGAAAGTCGACAAGAGGTTCCATTAGTAACTGGTCGTTTCGATTCATTAGAGCAACTAGATGAATTTACTAGATCTAGATCTTTTTAGGAGGTACTAATGACTATAGATAGAACCTATCCAATTTTTACAGTTAGATGGTTGGCCGTTCACGGACTAGCTGTACCTACAGTTTTTTTCTTGGGATCAATATCAGCAATGCAATTCATACAGCGATAAACTCTATATAAACTAAATCACGGAGCTATCTAATGACACAATCAAACCCGAACGAACAAAATGTTGAATTGAATCGTACCAGCCTCTATTGGGGGTTGTTACTCATTTTTGTACTTGCCGTTCTATTCTCTAATTACTTTTTCAATTAGGAACAGTGTAGAATATTATTTCTCACCCAATTTGGAAAAAACTAATAAACAATATAATAATTGTTTATGTCTTGAGCATGACTACTTAATAAAATTTGAAAGGAAGTAAGAAAAATGGCTGATACCACCGGAAGGATCCCTCTTTGGTTGATAGGTACTTTAACTGGTATTCTCGTGATTGGTTTAATAGGTATCTTTTTCTATGGTTCTTATTCCGGATTAGGATCATCCCTATAGATAATAAAATGTATTTCATATCTATGAGGAATACTGTACACACGAAAGTGAAAACTTAGAAAGATAAGACCTTACCCTTCTTCGAACTCAAAGAAGGGTAAGGTCTTATCTTTCTTTATTTTAATAAGTATATTTGTATATTAAAAATTGGACAATCCATAAAAATAATACCAGAAAAGATTACATGTAATATTAATTTGTAATGTCAAACATGAATAAGGGACTGTTCAGTAAGTCTGTTCCGGAGTCACTCCTTATGCAAGATATACATATATCTATCTTTCGTAATGTTCATATGATATTATTTGAAGAGAAGAAGGGTCGAATGAAAGGATCTCCATCTCCGAAGGGGTATGAATTGATTTTGCAATTTTTATTTTATATGATTTATGATTGCATTAGCCTCTATAAGACGGAGATTTAAATATTTCAGACAACTTAAATTTTTATATAACTAAAAATTCATCTCGACCAATTGAACTTTCTCAAATTGTTTCTTTTTAAGAACCAGAAATATCTGTGCCAAAATGACAGATGCTAAGAATAATAAAAGACCTTGAACACGTAAAGGATCTTGAAGTACTATTTCTGCATCTTCCTGACCAAATCCACCTACATTAGGGTTATTCGTTAACGACTGATCTGCCTTAATGAATTCACCTTCTGAGACCAGAAGTTCCGGTCCGAGAGGTACAAAGTCAACCACTTGTCGACCGTCTATTGGATTATCAATAGTTATTTGATATCCACTCTTTTCTTTACGTGCAATTTTACTTATTCTACCCGTTGCTGAAGCGTTATATACTGTATTGTTGCTCTTGCTCCCATCGGGATAAATTTGTCCTCTTCCTCTATTACCACCCAAATATATAGGATATTTCAGGAAGTGAACTGCTTTATTAGTAGCAGGATTTGGTGAAAGGATGGGAAACACCATTTGACTATATTTTTGACCAGGAACAGGACCTATTACGATAATATTTTTTTGATTAGACCGATAGTTCTGAAAATAAAGATCCCCTATCTTTTCCTTAATATCAGGATAAATGCGATCCGGAGGAGCTAATTCAAAACCTTCGGGTAAAATAAGAACAGCTCCTACATTTAAAGTTCCTTTCTTACCATTAGAAAGAACTTGTTTTATTTGCTTATCATAGGGGATCTTAACGACTGCTTCAAATACGGTATCGGGAAGCACAGACTGTGGAACCTCGATCTCCACAGTTTTTTTAGCCAAATGACAATTGGCACATACAATACGTCCAGTCGCTTCTCGAGGATTTTCATAACCCTGTTGTGCGAAAATGGGGTATGCATTCGCAATAAATGTCTGAGTCATTATATGTATCATGATCAAGACGTAAATTGATTGAGGTATCCAGTTTTTCACCCAGTCATCATAAGTATTTCTATTTTGCATCGTTCAACTTTTGGTTCCAAATATTTTATTTAAACAATAAATAGGAGTAGGTAATTATGATAGTTACCTGTCTGCAATTCCGCTACTATATTAAACCCGAAGAGAAAAAATAAGAAGTATCAACCTATAAAAAGTAAAAAATAGCTGATTTCTAAATAAATATGACAAAAACATTTAATTTAAAATTGTGAGAGAACCCATTTTTTATTCATTCATCGAATGATAAATTACTACAAGTGAAGAAGATGTACGATTAAAACGTTGGAAGATCCAATATTTGAAAATTGTGTCTAAAATGACTGGAAAAGTTGAAACAAGACCAGATATTATTCGTTCGTTATGGGAAAATCCATAATTTTCGAAGATCAAATCGACCATCAGTTTCCAACCATGGGGCGAATGAAACCCAATACATAGATCGGTTGCTAAAAGAATAACAAAAGCTTTCATAGTATCACTTAAGCTACAGAAGACTTCTTGTATCCAAGAATTAAGAATGCCAAGTTTCTTCTTACCCAGAATGAGAAAAACACTTAGAATAGCAAAACCTATTAGATTTGCTAATAAATGCGAAATTATTTGGATACAATCTTGATTATATATTTTTACCAATTGGATCATTTTTTTCTGCATCTCTATATAAAGATCTTGCGAATGCGTTTCCGAATAATCTTCCACCATTCTTTCTAACAGAAATAGCTCTTCTATTTTCTCAAATTTTTCTAGAACATTTTCTTCTTGTATAAAATCAAAAATTCTTTTTGACTGACCAGTATTCCACCAATTTGTAACCCAAGATTCCAAAACTCTCTGTAATGAAATTGAAATTCCCCACGGCAATACTACTAAACATGCGAGATATTGTAGAGAAACTAATGCTTTATATTTGGCTACTTCCAACTCGTGAATCGCTAACGAACTCGATTGACCCGTTAGCTCTTTCCAAAATCTGAACAAAGTACGAATTATAGAACGAGGTATCGCATTCATAGAATGATCTAGTGAGTAATTCTTCGACGGTGGTTTGCTCCGAATGAGAAGTAGGGTAAAAAGTAGATTATTCCCAGTCGTATCAACAACTAACTTATGTTATAGGAACCAAAGAAATAATTAATTATTTCATAAATAAAAAATAAGACCAATTCTGCACTCCAAAAGGCCTTGCCGTACACATATGTAAAAAAGTGTTTTTAATTTTTAATACACTATTTATATTTATTATAGTTTAATTAATTTTTACTTTTGAGACGTAATGTCTACTGGATCTCTCGGTCCTCTCTAAAGAGAAATAATAATATAGAGTTTTTTATAATTTTTTATCGTATCTACTATATAGATCTACACATTTGTATGTTGAATAAGATCCCCATTTCAAAATCCTTCAACGGATACACGCAAAAAACGGGCTAATTCGGCAGCTTTCTGTTCCATTTCACGCAGAGTCAAATTTTCTTCAGTACGAGTTAAAGGGATGTCTTGTTGACCCTTTATTTCCATATAAATAACACGACGAGGGGAAATACCTTCTTGAACTTCCATTTTTATCGCCTGAATATCCTTCATAATAAATTGGATAAAAATACGGCGATTTCTTCCGGGAAATCCCCAACGAAAAAGACATGCAATTCCTTCTTTTTCATCAAACTTATTGTAACCACTACCTACATTGTACAAAATTGTACACCACAAATAAGAGCTAATGAACAGACCCGCAATACCATAAAAACACATTACAATTCCTTGTGGAACAAAGAGTATTTGCTGAGATGACAATAAGGGTATAAGGTCCCTACCAAGGTAACTTGAAATTCCGACCACTAAAAATCCTAGTGAACCAAAAAAAAGGATACAAGCAAAAAAAAAATTGATGATCTTTCTAGACCCTGTTATGGGTTCTATCCAGAGCCATTTGGATCGACGATTCATAACAAATTGCGTACTATTTAATTTGAGGGAGTAGCCAAACACTTACTCTTTTTACTACCATCCCAAAGTCACTTTCATAAATGGGCTATATAATAAATAATAAAATAGCCATATACATATAAGCATCTAGGTAGACTATATATTTAGGGTGTGTGCTTTTTTTGGGGGGAATTGGTCCTTAACTTATCGATTCTAAAAAAATAGTTCATTGCACGAGTATTAAATACCAATCTCGAGATTCGAATGTATATGTATACATATTATTAAGTAATAAAGACTTATTCATTCACACACCCTTATATATTGTAATTATAAAATAATTATGTATGTAACATATCATATACATCCAGCTTATATTCATGATGTATAGACCATACCATACACATTCATATATTGAGTATGAATAGATCTAAATAAAGATTAATATCTATTTAGATCTATTTTGTTCGTGTCTAAAAGAGGTTTTATTATATATTATCCATATAAAAGAATAAACATATTCTTTTGTTCTACGATTGAAAGATTGGAATATATTTATTATTTATGATATCTGATTGAATCATATTCATAAAATCTCGTCGTTTTGAATATAGAAATAAAGAAAAACCATTGTAATTGCCGGAAAAAACAAGCCCACCAAAGGCACAAAAACAGAGGGTAAATTGGGATTTATCATAAAATAAATAAATATTTTAATATTTCTCTCTATTAACATTAACAACGATAAATTATAAGCCCAAATGAGTGATAGGACCAAATAAGTGGACTTGCCTTTTTTTTTTTAATATCTAAAGTACTTTACTTTATAAAGCTTGTTTATATATGACTGTATAAATGGGACCAATTTCCACATTGTATATTGGTACATATAAAGGATAATATATATCCGCTTCTCGTTGCTATATTGAACATAAATACTTTTAACTGTTCCATTAATTTAATTTTTTTGAATGTTCATCTTTGAGATAAAGGTATAACTCGCTAGCATAATCTTATTTAATGTGAGAAAGTTACATAGTGTCTACTTTTTCTGATAAAAAGGGGTATTTTCATGGGTTTGCCTTGGTATCGTGTCCATACTGTCGTATTGAATGATCCTGGACGGTTAATCGCTGTGCATATAATGCATACAGCTTTAGTTTCTGGTTGGGCTGGTTCAATGGCTCTTTACGAATTAGCAGTTTTCGACCCATCCGATCCTGTTCTTGATCCAATGTGGAGACAAGGTATGTTCGTTATACCTTTTATGACTCGTCTAGGAATAAAGGATTCGTGGGGTGGATGGAGTATAACTGGAGAAACTGTATCTAATCCAGGTATTTGGAGCTATGAAGGTGTGGCCGGAGCACATATCGTGTTTTCTGGCTTATGCTTTTTAGCAGCTATCTGGCATTGGGTATATTGGGATCTAGACGTATTCTGTGATGACCGTACAGGAAAACCTTCTTTAGATTTGCCTAAGATTTTTGGCATTCATTTATTCCTCTCAGGAGCAGCCTGTTTCGGATTCGGAGCATTTCATGTAACGGGGTTGTATGGCCCTGGAATATGGGTGTCTGATCCTTATGGACTAACTGGAAATATACAACCTGTAAGTCCGGCGTGGGGAGCTGAAGGTTTTGATCCTTTTGTTCCAGGAGGAATAGCTGCTCATCATATTGCAGCAGGTATATTAGGTATATTAGCAGGTCTATTTCATCTCAGTGTTCGTCCTCCCCAACGTTTATACAAAGGATTACGTATGGGGAATATTGAGACTGTCTTATCTAGCAGTATTGCTGCTGTATTTTTTGCAGCTTTCATTGTGGCAGGGACAATGTGGTATGGTTCCGCAACCACTCCGATCGAATTATTTGGTCCTACTCGTTATCAGTGGGATCAGGGATACTTCCAACAAGAAATAGATCGACGGGTTCGTGCTGGTCTGGCTGAGAATCTAAGTCTATCAGAAGCTTGGTCAAAAATTCCTGAGAAACTTGCTTTTTATGATTACATTGGGAATAATCCAGCTAAAGGAGGTTTATTCAGGGCGGGTGCGATGGACAATGGGGATGGAATTGCTGTTGGTTGGTTAGGACACCCTATATTTAAAGACAAAAAGGGACATGAGCTTTTTGTACGTCGTATGCCTACCTTTTTCGAAACATTTCCAGTTGTTCTAGTAGATGAAGAAGGAATTGTAAAAGCCGATGTTCCTTTTAGGAGAGCAGAATCAAAGTATAGTGTTGAACAAGTAGGTGTAACTGTTGAGTTCTATGGTGGTGAACTTGACGGGGTTAGCTTTGGTGATCCTACTATAGTTAAAAAATATGCTAGGCGTGCACAATTAGGCGAGATTTTTGAATTGGATCGTGCTACTTTGAAATCCGACGGTGTTTTTCGGAGTAGCCCAAGGGGTTGGTTTACTTTTGGACATGCTACATTTGCTCTTCTTTTCTTTTTTGGACACATTTGGCATGGTGCTAGAACCCTATTCAGAGATGTTTTCGCTGGTATTGACCCCGATTTGGATGCCCAAGTGGAATTTGGGGCATTCCAAAAACTGGGAGATCCAACTACTAAAAAACAAGTGGTATAATATAGCGTCGCTCCGATCAATAATAAATATTGAGAGAGAGAGATTCCATCTCAGTGAATATTCATTTAAAAATAAAAAAATATAAGAAAATGTTGTTGTAATTAGTACGAAAGCTATATCCGTAATTGCAAACTACGATCGAATCTATGGAAGCATTGGTTTATACATTCCTTTTGGTGTCGACCTTAGGGATAATTTTTTTCGCTATTTTCTTCCGAGAACCCCCAAAAGTTCCGGATAGAGGAAGAAAATAATTTTTTCTTCAAATCCTACTTCTTATAATTATAATATAATCAAATAATGACCTTCCCAATTGGGAAGGTCATTATTTCAACTAGTCCTCATGCTCTTCAAAAGGATCTCGAAGTTGTTCAGAGGGTTGCCCAAAGGCGGTGTATAGGGCATAACCAGTAAAGCTAACAAGTAAACGAGATATGGAGATAGCGACTAAGGTTGCAGTTTCCATTGATAGATAATTATATGTATGTATATATACATTAATAGTATACAAAGTTAATAGATCTCAACCAATACTATTGTTTTATGGCTACACAGACTATTGATGATACTTCTAGAACCGGGCCAATACGAACTAGTGTAGGAAATTATTTAAAACCACTTAATACAGAATCTGGTAAAGTAGCTCCCGGATGGGGAACTGCTCCTCTCATGGGCACTGCAATGGTTTTATTTGCAGTATTCTTATCTATTATCTCGGAAATTTATAATTCTTCTGTTCTATTGAACGGAATTCCAGTTAGTTGGGTCTAGATAAACTAGAAGATTCGCCCGGATCCCGAACTCATCCAAAAGAAGAAAAAAAACTAAGTAAGGAAAGCTTTTTATTAATAACTTGAGTCTATATATTATTAACGTTCTGGTAGTTTGATCGTGTAATTAATTTTATCTAAGGATTTTTGGAATATGGGTGTGCGACTTGTTAAAATTGATCTCTATTCTAGTACAGAAAACTAGTCTGTTGTCTTCATAAAGATGGTCCTCCTACCTCGTTGGATATTGATCCAATAGTTAATATTCAGAGCACGAGGTATATGAATAAATATATTCAAGAAAATCTGAACTATGGTTTCTACCTGCTGGTTTATACCTGTTATTTATACCTCGTGACTAGGCTTCCAATAATTTAATAATTTGGAAGCAGTACGATTAGAAATCGAGGATATCTCCTCCTTTTTATGCTTACTCTTACTGAAGAATAAGAAAGTATCTCATCTCTCTTAGTTAGTATGATGAGTGAGTAGTAATGAAATTTAAAGGTTATAACCCATGAGACCTTTTGGGTATGAAAAAAATCATCGGGGTAAAAATTTAAATCTGAGGTTTAGATTTATTCATTTATTGAGATCCCGACAAGATAATTCCTATTGATCGTCCATACTAGTTGTTATCTAGGTGATCACGAATAGGATAAAAGATCGTTCAAAAGGCCTATAGCGATGTATTCAAGAACGAGCCAACTTGAAATTTGAGCACTATACAATTAAATTTATTACTGATTTTTGTAGGAAATCATGGATTATTATGAATCCTATTCTTCATATTCCCAAGGAATGAAGTATGAAGCATCTTTCTATTTTACAAAGGATATACCTTTGTTTGTAAAGGTATTTGGGTGTTCTTGTTTAAGCCGTATGAAAGGAAATTCTCATGTACGGTTTTCAGAGGGGGAATTTTAGTTTACCTATCTCAATAAAGTATACGATTGGTTCGAAGAGCGTCTCGAAATTCAGGCGATTGCGGATGATATCACTAGTAAATATGTTCCTCCTCATGTTAATATATTTTATTGTTTAGGAGGAATCACACTTACTTGTTTTTTGGTACAAGTAGCTACTGGTTTTGCTATGACTTTTTACTATCGTCCCACCGTTCTAGAAGCTTTCGCTTCTATTCAATACATAATGACTGAAGTAAACTTCGGTTGGCTAATCCGATCGGTCCATCGATGGTCGGCAAGTATGATGGTTCTTATGATGATCTTGCATGTATTCCGTGTCTATCTAACAGGTGGATTCAAAAAACCTCGCGAACTCACTTGGGTTACGGGTGTAATTCTAGCTGTACTAACCGTATCTTTCGGTGTAACTGGTTATTCTTTGCCCTGGGATCAAATTGGTTATTGGGCAGTAAAAATTGTAACTGGTGTGCCTGAGGCTATTCCCTTAATAGGATCTCCTTTGGTAGAATTATTACGTGGAAGTGTTAGTGTGAGTCAATCTACCTTGACTCGTTTTTATAGTTTACACACTTTCATATTACCCCTTCTTACTGCTGTATTTATGTCAATGCACTTTCTAATGATCCGCAAGCAGGGTATTTCAGGTCCTTTATAGAAAGGACATCTACATTTTGAATTAGTATTCAAAAACTATTCTTTTTAGTAACAGTAACGATATATCATTGCCGCGAATATTTATTCTTCCATACCATATAATTGGGAAGATGGAAATAAGAAACCATGTTTCTCGGATTTCTACTTTCTCTTAAGTATTCTTTATCTAATACAATACTTTATCTAATACAATACAAAGAATTTAAGTAGATACTCATCTCAGATGGAGAAAAGAGATTATGGGAGTGTGTGACTTGAACTATTGCTTAGGCCGTGCAGATTAATTTTTCGATCTGCCATGAATCACAAATGTGTCTCTGTCCCAATTTTCTTCCCAAAAAAAGGAAGTTTAGAACCTGGGTAAAAGGGATTAGTAACTTTGTTGCGTTCCAAGAGAGTTATTTCTATGATCGAATCCAAATTAGGCTCCGTGAAATCCAGATAATGGTATTAACAGTAATAAGTTTTACTTATTGCTTATCCTTTTCTTTTCATAGTCTGAAAATGCATACATTTCCCTTGCATTTAAATAGGGTAAACTATCGGAGTAAAAGAAGGGGTCTAAGGAAGGAGAAAGGCCGAATCAGTAACAAGCCAATACCTTGTATTGCAAAAAAAATTATGTAGGTCGGGATAAACACGGATTACAAGGAATAAGATGGTCCAAAAGGCATATTAACCATGATTTAATTTGTGAACTTACTTGGATACTGAGCACTTATTTAATACGAAATAACAAAATAATAAAGAATGGCATAGATCTTTCTTATTCTGATGATACGCCCTTCATCATTTTTAATTAAGTTATTGCTCGAGCCGGATGATCAAAATTGACATGTCCGGTTCTTTCGGGGGATAGATTCATAAAAATTTACTTATCCGAATAACAAAGAAACCTGACTTGAATGATCCTGTATTAAGGGCTAAATTAGCTAAAGGCATGGGACATAATTATTATGGAGAGCCAGCTTGGCCCAATGATCTTTTATATATTTTTCCAGTAGTAATTTCAGGTACTATTGCATGTACCGTAGGTTTAGCGGTTCTAGAACCATCAATGATTGGTGAACCGGCAAATCCATTTGCAACTCCTTTGGAAATATTACCAGAATGGTATTTTTTCCCCGTATTTCAAATACTTCGTACAGTACCTAATAAATTATTAGGTGTCCTTTTAATGGCTTCAGTACCTGCAGGACTATTGACAGTCCCTTTCTTGGAGAATGTGAATCAATTTCAAAATCCATTTCGTCGTCCAGTAGCTACAACAGTATTCTTAATCGGTACCGTAGTAGCTCTTTGGTTAGGTATTGGGGCAACGTTACCTATCGATGAATCTTTAACTCTAGGTCTTTTCCAATTTGATCTAATTTATAATAAATATATTAATCTGTAAAGAAATCTTTTGTTCCTATATCTAGGGAGTAGTTGCTTCAAGACAAATGATCTCTCCCTAGATATATTAATTTAGATATATTTAAATTTTTTGTAATAAATATGTAAAAGATTGATTGCAAATGGATTTATTGCAATTACTTTCAAAACAAACTTAGAAAAAAGGGAATGAATAGATAAATAAAATGGAACTATTTCATGAACCTAAACCCGATTTACGGGTGAATCAATTCCAATATTTCGTAGAAATTCCAATATCTCTTTGACAGATTGTTCCCCAAGGTTTTTAATTTTCATTAAATCTTCTCGACTATAATTTGATAGGTCCGATAATGTATTTATATTAGCCTTTTTGAGGCAGTTATATATCCGAGTCGAGAAGTTTAATTGGTCAATATACATTTGGTCGAAAACGATTCTCTTAGTATCAGTCGATATATGCGATAAAGGTAAGGAAGGAGTCATATTATCACTTAGACTTTTTGTTTCAGTGATGTTCTCTTCCTCTGCACGCATAAAAGGAAGGAAAAAGTCAATCAAATTACGAGAAGCTTCGTAAAGTGCCTCTTTAGGAGCTAATCCTCCATTTGTCCATATTTCAAGAAAAAGAATTTCTTGTATCTCATTTCCACTCCAATAGGAATGAATACTATAATTTACATTTTGAACAGGGATAAAGGCAGCATCTATAGGAAAAATTCCATCCTGAGAATTATAATTCTCTGGATTTTGGATAATATACCCGCGGCCTTTTTCAATTTTTAATAATATATCTAAGGTAATAGATTTGTTTAGACTAGCTATATGTTGTGTAGTATCAATTACTCTGACAGAAGGTGGTAATATGATATCTTGAGCGGTTACTTTTTTTGGTCCAACGATATGGATAGAACCTTCACGAATTCCGTAGGCATCACTTCTAAGTACAATTTCTTTCAGATTCATCAAAATCTCATGTACCGATTCTTCGATACCTATCATCACAGAATATTCATGTGTTATGTTTTCAAATTTGGCACGTGTGATGCACGTTCCTTCCAACTCTCCAAGTAAAACTCTTCTTATTGCACTACCTATTGTATTAGCTTGACCTTTGCGAAGCGGAGATAGAGTGAAACGGCCATAATGGAGACGCTTACTGTCTGCTCTGGATTCGACGCACACCAATTGTGGTCTCTTAATAGAGACTAATATTTCATCCTGAATCATAATTATTATATTGAATAGATAATTTCATCATTTCTTTCTCTTAAAATTAATTAAATTCTTACACACGTCTCTTTTTGGGAGGTCTACATCCATTATGTGGCATAGGAGTTATGTCACGTACATAACTCAGTAGTACACTACTTTGAGCAATGGCTCGTAATGCTGTATCTCTCCCCGGACCAGGTCCACTTATCAAAACTTCTGCCTGTTTCAGAAGACCTTGATCCGTTAATGTAAAAAGAACATTTTCTGCTGCAGTTTGAGCAGCAAATGGTGAACGTCTTTTTGTGCCTTTGAATCCACAAGCACCGGCAGAAGACCAAGAAACCGCTTGTCCTTGTGTATCTGTAACAGTAACAATGGTATTTCGAAAACTTGCTCGAACGTAAATAACTCCTTTAATTATTCTATGTTTAGTTCTACGTGGAACTAATCTTCTTGTAGTTCTACGTGACACAAATCTTTTTGTATTTTTTGAAACAAATCTTTTTATAGTTTTTGGCATATTTATTATATTAAAATAGTGGAAAAAAATATATATATAGAAGTATACTTCTATATATATATTTTTTTATTATTTATTATACATGGATTTCTTAGATATAAAAAAGTATTATCCCTGTCTTTGTTTATGTCTCGGATTGTAACAAATGACCAGAAGGCGTTTTCCCCTACGAATTAGGCGGCACTTATCACAAAATTTACGAACAGAAGCACGGATTTTCATATTTGTGGTCTTTGAAGTTGTAATGGCTAGGATCATATTCAATTTTTTTTGCGAAAAACAGAGTTTTTTATCTAAGCCTAATCTAATATTCGTTCAATCAATAAGTAAGTAACATCATTCATCGATATCTATTCCTATCCCGCGATCTCTATAAATGATACGACCTCTATTCTTATCGTAAGGAGAGTATTCGACCTTGACTCTATCCCCTACATCGATTCGGATACGCCTATATCGAATCTTTCCTGAAACATACGTCAAAATGTCACGATCACTATCCAAATGGACCGTAAACATACCGTTACCCAATGCTTCAGTAACGATACCTTCTTCCGTAATATAGTTTTTATTTACCATAGTGATACTCCTTATGCAATGTACGATGTGTGTTATTATTCTTTATTCTATGTTGATAGGATCAAATTCTATGTTGATATGTTAAACTAATATCTGCATCATTGAATTTATAATTTATTTTTAAGAATAAGAATACAAAGATTATTTTTTGATTTTTGATGTGTAATATTTATATTACTTATATTTTAATAAGGAGTAATATAAATTGTATATTTATATTTATATTTTTTTTTATTACTAGAATGCAAATTCTATTTATAAAGAAAAATCATTTAAGAAACCCTCTTAGAAATTATATGAATTTCTAAGGGGTAATAACACTGATATTAAAGTTATTAATAATAAAGTTATTATTAATTATATATATCATTATATTATATAACTTTAATATCAGTGTTAAAGTTACTAATATAACTTTAATTAACTAATTAATATTTCTAGATAAACCGTTTGAATTACGAATTATCATCTTCACCATCTTTACCATCGTCATCATCTTTACCATATTAACCATTTTTAACTTTAACATATGATTTATCATCTTTAGGATCTGATTTCTTTTTAAGTCGAGGCCAAAGGCCAACTGCGCCAACTTGGTCGACAATGCCGAAAGATACCGCTGTATCTGGATCCAGATAATGATCTCTTTCCATTAGCTTATGGATCATAAAATAATCCATTTTTGATGTTTCTAGATATGTACTTGTAATATACTGCCGCAAATAGCGCAGATAAAATGCTTCGAAGCCAGGATCTTCAAACTTGAAATCGGTGGAGTCCTCCTCCTCATTATCCTTATCCTTATCACTATCACTATCATAAGGAGACATAAAAGGTTGGTGAATCATAACTCTACCATTTTCGCTTACTGCCCGTTTACCACGAGTCCCCCCGTGTAGGACAAAAGCTCCCATCGAAGCATTTAAACCGACGCCTATTGTATTTATCTGTCCTGTTACGTATTGCATAAGATCATAAAGAGCGACTCCCGATGCCATTGCTCCACCCCGACAGTGAAGAAAAAACATTATTGTTTCTCCCCTATTCTCTTGATTTAAATAGACCATACTTTTCATTATTAGACTCGCACTCTCTTCATCGAGTGGCTTACCTAAAAAAAGCACTCCCGCGCGAAATAGCTGATAGAATACTTCGACCCAACTGTCTTCTTTTTTTTTACCTTTTTTTTTTTCTACTTCTTTTTCTTTTTCTTCTTTTTCTTCTTTTTCTTTTTCTTCTTTTTCTTCTTCTTCTTTTTCTTCTTCTTCTTCTTCTTCTTCTTCTTTTTCTTCTTCTTCTTTTTCTTCTTTTTCTTCTTCTTCTTCTTCTTTTTCTTCTTCTTCTTTTTCTTCTTCTTCTTCTTCTTCTTCTTTTTCTTCTTCGTCTTTTTCTTCGTCTTTTTCTTCGTCTTTTTCTTCGTCTTTTTCTTCGTCTTCTTCTTCTTCGTCTTCTTCTTTGTCTTCTTTTTCAATGATGACTTTTTGTTCTTCACCCATGATAAATCTCTTCTTTCCCTTCTTTTCCTTGGGTTCTTTAAACGGTACTTTTGGAATACTTGGCTCTGCTGTAGCCATAATAGACTGTTCCTCCTATTTATATATAATGATATATTATCAATGTAATAGTCATTAGTCACTCTTTAACAACGAGAGTCTGATATTAGTTGTGCGCCTATAATAACACTTGTACATACTTAAAAACTTGATCAAATTTTTAAGTATGTACAAGCCAAAAAAGTTCGACTTGTTTTTGGGATCTACTTAATTATTCAGACTTTTCAATTCCAAAAGTTATTATTTTAACTATCTCACTCAAAAACTTTTTTAAAATAGGTCGTGGAACCATGACATCAAACATTCCAAAATCAAATAAAGAATCAGACGTTTGAGATTCTTCCTCTACTATCTGATTTAATGTCTGTTCAATTACTCTTTTACCTGCAAATGCAATGTATGCATTAGGTTCGACAATTGTGAAATTAGCCAACATACCAAAACTAGCAGTCACTCCACCAGTTGTGGGAGATGTTAGAATAGAAATATATAGCAAATTTTTTTCCTTTTGATGTGTATGCAAGGCAGCAGCTATTTTACTCATTTGCATTAAACTGAAACTTCCTTCTTGCATACGCGCTCCGCCAGAAGCACATACGAGAATTACTGGAAGATAATTCTTAGTAGCATGCTGGATTAAACGGGTTATTTTTTCACCTACTACCGAGCCCATACTGCCTCCCATGAACTTGAAATCCATAACTCCCAGTGCGACAGTAATACCATTTACTCGACCTATGCCTGTTTGAATAGCGTCGGGTAAACCTGTTTCTTTTTGATAGGAATCGTTATAATCTTCATAAGATATATCTTCTATATAAGATATATCTTCTATAGAAGTATCTTTTCTAATTATATTTTTATTCTGATCAAACTCTAAATAAACATAATCTTGGTAAGATATACTGTCTCTATCATGTCTCTTTATAAGACATCCATTTTGATTATTATCATTTGTTTTTCTAAATGATCCATTTACCTTTAGAGTTGGATTAGGATATCCATTTATCCTTAGAGTTGGACGTCCATTTTGATTATTATCATTTGTTTGTCTAAAACATCCATTTAACTTTAGAGTTGGACGTCCATTTTCATTATTATCATTTGTTCGTTTAGGACATCCATTTTGATCATCTTTTTGTTCATATTCATATATATAATCTTCTTCTTCTATTTCTTCTATATTACAAAATTCTTCTTCTGGATTACACTTCGACTCTGTCACCTCTGAATTATTAGACCCAATTGTTTCGTCTAATTTGACTACTCCGAAGAGCCCTTCTTCAAAAAGGTCAAGAAATTTTTCGATTTCAAAATACATATTATGGAAATAGGATTTCTCTATTTCGTGAAATACATCCTCACGAAGCGTTCTAAATTCGTCTGTGTTCTTAGACGGGTCGTCGTCATCGTCAATAAACGTTCCATAGTCCTCAGCATAGTCTTGTTTTATTTTCAATAAATTTATCATCATTACCTGCAATTCATACCCTACGTCAGCTAATTTTTGACGTAATTCGCAAAGTATATGTACATTTTTCGCTTTTTTTTTTATATAGGAAGATTGAATAGAATCAAAATCTTTAAAACCTTTAAAAGAAAGTAAAAGAGGGTTACCAACGAAATTTTCTTTATATGCATTTTTAGATATAGCAAATCTATATAAAAATCTATAGAAAAATATACTATCTTTTTTTGATAACATATCAAAAATATCAAAAAAATCCATATTAAATATAGCTAAATGTTCTATAATATAGCTATGTACTTTTTTATGGAGTTCCCTCTCTTTAGTGATTTCACCTTTTATTTTTATACCTATTTCAACCATTAATAGTTGAACCGTTTCCAAACTTCGAGAAATAATGTCTTGCAGCATCTCAAGAGGTAATTTTTTACCAGCATAAAAATAATGTGTCAAATATTCTCTTTTTTTCTTATCTATCACAACCCTAAGGATATTAACAATAGTATTGTTGAATCTTACTAACCTTTTAAACGTCTCATAAGAATTATTATAATATTTATGAGAAATTATATCGTAAAATAATTTCGAAATCTCTCGAACCGCTACAATGTTAAAAAAATGCATCTTATCTTTTTTATTTAGAAGATCTAGAGAAGAGAAATCTTCATCCATGGGGAACCAAGTACCAGAATCAATTAAAAGATCAATTCGATCTGAACTAGTCATTAGCAGAGTTTCTCCACATTGTGGACAAACACCTTTGAATTCTTCTACTAACGATTTAGTATATGTAACGTTCTCACAATTTTCGCATAAAACCCACAAATGCTTATATTTTTTTTGATCGAATATGTCTTTTTCAACTTTTTCTTCTATGTCTTTTTCAACTTTTTCTTCTTCTTCTTTTTCAACTTTTTCTTCAATATATTCACGATCCTTGTTTTCTTCACCCATTTTACTTGTCTCCTTTATTTCATCGTTAATGTACAACTTTTAACTTTACACAATAGCATAATTAAATATTGAAATAGATACTTTGAATTGTTGGATTGGAAGTCCATTCTACTGTATTATCTCATTTACCTTCTTCGTGGACAAAGCTGATTTACGAATTAGCTATCATCTAGATAGATTAGAAGAAATTAGATAAATCTGTTAAATCATGAAGATTTAATTTATTTTGTCCAAAACAACATTTCGGACACCATGGTTAGGGACTATAAGAAATTGTATCCCTTCCGAACCAACCCCTCACCGAATGATCCATGATTTATATCTATAAGTTATTTCTAGATAGAGGTAAATATTTATACCTAGGTATCTATTCCCATCCATTCAGTATTCGGCTCAATCTTAAAAGATTGGGCCGAGTTTGGTTCGATTAAGGGACCAAACAGACGAAAGTCCGTTGATTACTTACTTGATTACAACGTATCAATCGTATCAAATTCAAATTTGATCTCTTTCCATACTTCACAAGCGGCAGCTAATTCGGGACTCCATTTAGTAGCTTCGCGGATCACTTCATTACCTTCACGAGCGAGATCACGTCCTTCATTACGAGCTTGTACACAAGCTTCTAATGCGACCCGATTAGCTACTGCACCAGGTGCATTTCCCCAAGGATGTCCCAAAGTGCCTCCACCAAACTGTAATACAGAATCATCCCCAAAGATCTCGGTCAGAGCAGGCATATGCCAAACGTGAATACCTCCTGAAGCTACAGGCAGGACACCCGGCATAGAGACCCAATCTTGAGTGAAATAAATACCACGACTTCGGTCTTTTTCAATAAAATCATCACGCAATAAATCAACAAAACCCAAAGTAACTTCTCGTTCTCCTTCAAGTTTACCTACTACAGTACCAGCGTGAATATGGTCTCCACCAGACATACGCAGTGCTTTAGCTAGTACACGGAAATGCATACCATGATTTCTTTGTCTGTCAATAACTGCATGCATTGCGCGGTGAATGTGAAGAAGTAGGCCGTTGTCTCGACAATAATGAGCCAACGAAGTATTTGCCGTGAAACCTCCAGTCAAATAGTCATGCATGACGATAGGAACTCCCAATTCTCTGGCGAATACTGCTCTTTTCATCATTTCTTCACATGTACCTGCAGTAGCATTCAAGTAATGTCCCTTAATCTCACCCGTCTCAGCCTGAGCTTTATAAATTGCTTCTGCACAAAAGCAGAAACGATCTCTCCAGCGCATGAATGGTTGGGAATTCACGTTTTCATCATCCTTGGTAAAATCAAGTCCACCACGGAGACATTCGTAAACGGCTCTACCATAATTTTTGGCAGATAGGCCCAATTTTGGTTTTATAGTACATCCCAGCAAAGGACGACCATATTTGTTTAATTTATCTCTTTCCACTTGGATACCATGTGGTGGGCCTTGGAAAGTTTTTGAATAAGCAGGAGGAATTCGTAGATCTTCCAGACGTAGAGCTCGTAGGGCTTTGAATCCAAAGACATTACCTACAATGGAAGTGAACAGGTTAGTCACAGAACCTTCTTCGAAAAGATCTAAGGGGTAAGCTACATAGGCAATAAATTGACTTTCCTCTCCAGGAACGGGTTCGATATCATAGCATCGTCCCTTGTAACGATCAAGACTGGTAAGTCCATCGGTCCAAACAGTGGTCCATGTACCAGTGGAAGATTCGGCAGCTACTGCTGCTCCCGCTTCCTCGGGGGGCACTCCCGGTTGAGGAGTGACTCGGAATGCTGCCAAGATATCAGTATCTTTGGTCTGATATTGTGGAGTATAATAAGTTAGTCTGTAATCTTTAACACCAGCTTTGAATCCGACACTTGCTTTAGTCTCTGTTTTTGGTGACATAAATAAGTCCCTCCCTATGATTTATTAGTTAATAGCTCTTATCAAGAACGAGGTCTACTCGACATGAGTGTGGAACGTAAAGAATTCTAATATGCAAAACAATTTTATCCTTTATTATTTTCAAATAATATTGTATCATGTTATGTATGTATGATGCAACCCAATTTCTTATTTCTATTGACCCGAGGACTTTTCTATTTTATTTTTTAAGTATCTAAAGGTCATTAATTTGACTTCTATTCATAAGTGTAGAAAACTATATTAATATATATAGATATATAGAATAAGCATATATTAATAGAATTAATAATTTAATACGAAAAAAATGAGAAATGTACATAAAAATACATAAAAAAAAAAATGGAATATGGCTGAATTTAAATATTTCCCAGAGGGTATGGGCAATACGGGGAAATCTAGGTATCGACAACTCGAAGACTTCTTTATGATCGTTATGTATCTACTTCGAATAAAAATATTGCGTAGATATTACAATTTATTTTGGCAAAATAGCATCAACAGCCTCTAGTCGTGTTCTAGCTCTTTTGAGAGCTACATCAGCTTCGATTGCTTGTTTCTTGCCTTCAGCTCGTCCAAGATCAACTTTAGCTAATCTAAAAGTTTCCTGAGCCTCTCGAGGATCAATGTCAATACCTCTTTCTGCATTATTGACCAATAATGTTATTTCATTATTGTCTATCTTAGCAAAACCACCCATTAAAGCCATAGTCGACCACTGGGCATTGAGACGTATTTTCATCACTCCTATATCCAAAGCTGTTACAATTGCAGTATGATTGGGTAACACACCAATTTGACCACTGTTGGTAGTTAGAATTATTTCTTGAACTTCTGAATCCCAAACAACTCGATTGGGAGTCAGTACACGAAGATTTAGGTTCATTTTATAATATTAAATTTCTTTGAAGTTCATAGCCTTCGCGGTAGCTTCATCAATGTTACCCACTAAATAAAAAGACTGTTCAGGGAGACCATCTAATTCTCCTGAAAGGATCATTTGAAAACCTCTAATTGTTTCTACTAAACTAACATATTTACCGGGGGAACCAGTGAATACCTCTGCTACAAAAAAAGGTTGTGACAAAAACCTTTCAATTTTTCGTGCTCTTGCTACGGTTAAACGATCTTCTTCTGACAATTCATCCAGTCCAAGAATAGCTATAATGTCTTGAAGTTCCTTATAACGTTGCAAAGTTTGTTTAACTCCTTGCGCAGTTTCATAATGTTCTTCGCCCACGATCGAAGGTTGGAGCATAGTCGACGTTGAATCTAATGGATCTACCGCTGGATAGATCCCCTTGGCAGATAATCCTCTTGATAGTACAGTAGTAGCATCTAAATGTGCGAATGTTGTAGCAGGAGCAGGATCAGTCAAGTCGTCTGCAGGTACATAAACTGCTTGAATGGAGGTTATAGATCCGTCTTTGGTAGACGTTATTCTCTCTTGCAAAGAGCCCATTTCCGTACTAAGAGTTGGCTGATAACCCACAGCGGAAGGCATTCTGCCTAATAATGCTGATACCTCCGATCCTGCTTGGACAAAGCGGAAGATATTGTCAATAAATAAGAGTACGTCTTGCTTATTTACATCTCGGAAATATTCAGCCATGGTTAGAGCAGTTAAACCAACTCTCATACGAGCTCCTGGTGGTTCATTCATTTGACCATATACCAGAGCTACTTTGGATTCTGATATATTTTGCTCATTAATTACTCCCGACTCTTTCATTTCCTTATAAAGATCATTTCCTTCACGGGTACGTTCTCCTACTCCGCCAAATACAGAAACACCTCCATGAGCCTTAGCAATGTTGTTGATTAATTCCATAATCAACACTGTTTTACCCACTCCAGCTCCCCCGAATAATCCAATTTTTCCTCCACGGCGGTAAGGAGCTAAAAGATCCACTACTTTAATGCCTGTTTCAAAAATTGAAAATTTTGTATCCAACTGTGTAAAGGCGGGAGCAGATCTATGAATAGGAGATGTTGTTAGAGCATTTACAGGACCTAAATCATCGACAGGTTCTCCAAGAACATTAAAAATTCTTCCGAGAGTAGTTTCACCAACTGGAACACTCAGTGGAGCTCCTGTATCAATTACTATCATTCCTCTCATCAAACCATCTGTAGCACTCATAGCTACAGCTCTAACCTTATTATTTCCTAATAATTGTTGTACCTCACAAGTAACACAAATTGGCTGACCATTTGTGTTATTATCCTTAACAATTAAGGAATTGTAAATTTTAGGCATATTACCTGGAGGAAAAGATACATCTAGTACTGGGCCGATAATTTGAGCAATACGTCCTGCCTTCTTTTCTACAAGTGCGGAAACCCCAAGAACAAGAGGATTGGTTCTCATAATAATATAAAATAAATAAAAAAGGAGATTGATTCAAATTGCTAATACTAGCAAAAAAGTATAAAAAAACACAAAAATATTCTATACTGAGTTGATCAGTCAATAATAACTGAGAGTGAAGTTACCACTTTTAACTTACTTAGTAATCTCTTTTCTTTATAAAGTTCAACTTCGATAATGATCTGGAAATACATTCATTATTTAACATGAAAATGTAGAAAAACTTATTAGATGCCATTGAGTTATCAATGGCATCTAATAAGTTTTTCTACTATTGGATTTGAACCAATGACTCTCGCCGTATGAAAGCGATACTCTAACCACTGAGTTAAGTGGGTTATTTATAATCATAGATAGAGTCGTAAACGATTATAGGTAGAATTAAACATATTAAACAATATGCCCCTAACTAAATAGTATAATATACATCTTGACAAAAATTAACTATTTTGTTAGTATATTTTCAAAAGGGCTATAGCTCAGCTTGGTAGAGCACCTCGTTTACACGTGCGCCAATGGTTTTCAGGAGATTTTATTCGTTCGTCCAATCCATAAAATATTTATTAAATAGTCTTACTCGGAAGAACAATAGCATGACAAAGATGAAGTTAGTTCTGATTAAAACTATAAATCTAGTTGATATGGTAAATTTCGGGTTCATTCAATGTAAGGCGTAATGAGTAGAATACAGAGAATTATTATTTTAGCTCTATGACACTTTGAGGTGTATAAAGTGTCATATGAGTAAATGCTATGTCTGAGCATGACAGACCTACGTCAAGGGAACCTTTTGAATAACTTTGGGATTGCTTCTGACAAGACAAAATTTGCGTTTGAAGCAAACGGAGCCATATTATGGAAATAAAAGAATCATCAGACTAACTGATCAATCCACTAATTAATGAAAGAGCCCAATGCCATAAAAATGCATGTTGGGTTCTTGGAACAGTTCAAATCATTTTGATAATAAGAAGTTTGATCTGTTCTACCGAGAAGGTCTACGGTTCGAGCCCGTATAGTCCTATACAGTTCGGAAACTCTTATATTCCGCCTATTTCTTATTGTCTCTATGACCCAGTGATTTTCATTTATAAATATCTTTTTATTATTCATTTCAAATTTTTGAAAACTTAGGTTGATTCGCCCTTGAACATTTTCTCCCAATACTGTTGAATATTAAGTATTTCGGTTGATAGATCCGAGAGCCTCAAATTTATTCTAATTGTCTCATCATCTAGGTAAGTATAGGACATAGGATTTGATAGTCCTTTAACCTTACGAGATATACCCAAAAAGACATAATTAAAATTATGGATACATAAGCCTTTTTTTCCTCCGAGAGATTAATAGGTTCCGCGCAAATGGCATATTTATTATAGACTCACTCCATCTGAATATGGAACAAATGGATAAAGCTTGTTGACGCATCCTGCATCATTCGAAATAACGACCCTGAAAAAAATGGCCCTATCTCGATAGAACATAGATCTAAAAAAAAGATCTCTAAATTCCCTTACATCAACTCATGTTGATGACACGTTACAACTCGTGTCAACGTGGGGTCTGCCGAACTGCAAGGGTTCTATTAGAACCCTTTACTAAAAAGGAAACATTGTTATCGTTCGGCGATGATTCTTCAAGTATATAAAGAATCGATACGAAAGAGGAAAAAAAAAAATTAAAGTAACGATATTAACTATTACTTATATCGTTATAAGTCACGAACGAAACATAAATGAATATGAATCCATGATGTTCGGGGGATAGAGGAACGATGTCTAAATTGACAATATTAAAAATAAGACTCTTTATCTATTTCACAGGAGTCTATTTATGTATATATTTTCCGAATATTATACTTTTTGGATATATTTAGTAATATGTATCCTTATTCCGATTCTAGCATTCTCAATTTCTATAGCTTTGGCTCCCATAAGTAAAGGGCCGGAGAAAGCAACTAGTTACGAATCAGGTATAGAACCAATGGGAGATACCTGGATCCAATTTAGGATTCGTTATTATATGTTTGCTCTAGTTTTCGTTGTTTTTGATGTGGAAACAGTATTTCTCTATCCGTGGGCTATGAGTTTTGATATTTTGGGTATATATACATTTATAGAAGCTTTTATTTTCGTGCTTATCTTAATTATTGGTTTAGTTTATGCATGGAGAAAAGGAGCATTGGAATGGTCTTAACTTCCAGATTTTGGGGTGGTAGAAGGGAAGTAGAAAATTATATAAAGCCAGCCATAAATCCTGTAGAGTCACTTCTACTTGATCAATCAATTCCGAATTCAGTGATTTCAACTACTCTAAACGATCTCTCAAATTGGGCAAGACTCTCTAGTTTATGGCCGCTCCTTTATGGTACTAGTTGTTGTTTCATCGAATTTGCTTCATTAATAGGTTCACGATTCGACTTTGATCGTTACGGTTTGGTACCAAGATCTAGTCCTAGACAAGCCGACCTCCTTATAACAGCTGGAACTGTGACCATGAAAATGGCTCCTTCTTTAGTGAGATTATATGAACAAATGCCCGAACCAAAATATGTAATTGCTATGGGAGCTTGTACTATTACAGGAGGAATGTTTAGTACAGATTCTTATAGTACTGTTCGCGGAGTAGATAAGTTAATTCCTGTGGATATCTATTTGCCGGGTTGCCCTCCTAAACCAGAAGCTATTATAGATGCTATAATAAAACTTCGTGAAAAAATAGCTCGAGAAATATCTGAAGATAGGACCGAGTCTCAGCAAGTACAGAGGTATTTTACTAGAAAGCATAGGTTTAATATTGGACCTAAAAATGAAGGGGAGAAGTTTTTTCATCAATCTTATGAATCTCCATTCAAATCGACTTTAGAGATACCCTCCAAAACGTCTGAATCCATTTCAGAGATACTCTTTGAAAAACTTGAAAATAGATAGATAGAGAACTCTATCTATCTAATTGGCTAATGAATAATCGTTAGTAGAAAAGTAGAAAGTAACGAGCAGGAAATACAAATACACTTGAAAATTTTTTTGCAAATGTCAAATCTTTATACAGATACTTTGACAATAAATAGTAATCAAATGAAGGGTCGATTGTCTGTTTGGCTAGCCAAGCATAAGTTAGCTCATAGACCTTTAGGTTTCGATTACCAAGGCACAGAGACGCTACAAATCAAATCTGAGGATTGGGCTTCTATAGCCGTTGCCTTATATGTTTATGGTTTTAATTATCTCCGTTCTCAGTGTGCCTATGATGTAGCACCAGGGGGATTATTAGCTAGTGTATATCATCTTACGATAATAAAGGTTAATACAGATCAACCCGAAGAGGTGTGTATAAAAGTTTTTGTCCCCAGGGACAATCCCAAAATCCCCTCTGTTCTACGTATTTGGAAAGGTGCTAATTTCCAGGAACGGGAATCTTATGATATGTTGGGAATCCTTTATGAGAGTCATCCATGTCTCAAACGTATATTGATGCCTGAAAGTTGGATTGGTTGGCCTTTACGCAAAGATTATATTGCACCTGATTTTTATGAGATACAAGATTCTCATTGAATCGAATAAAAGTAAAAACTTAGATCTATCTTTTTTAGAGTTTATCTGTCTTCTTATGGAATAAGATAACACAGACTCTGGCCGCAATCAGCAATCAAATCTATTATTCATTTTTATTATCCTATATCCTTGAATGAAAGAAGGATGTATAAAATATTTTATTTACACATCAAAGAATTTTTAAACTATACCACGCACATTTATTTCATGTACGAAAATGAAAGCTACAATTAGAACTTATACTAATTTCAGTTTAAAGTTTAATATCAGTTCTTTAGTTTTATTATATGGTACATACATAATATTTATATTCGATTAGGACAGAGAAGACACATTAAAAATAAAAAATGTAAATGCTTTTCCCAGCATATGTATATGTCTACATGCACGTAGACATATATCTACATGCATGAATTATACTCATCTATACACATGATCTATTAAATAATGTAAATAATAGGGTATAGATACTAGATTATACCTAGTATATAATCTATACGGTTCCGCATGCCAGGAACCAGATTTGAACTGGTGACACGAGGATTTTCAGTCCTCTGCTCTACCAACTGAGCTATCCCGACTCTTCCCTGTTTATCATCCTAGCGCAGAACCTGAGCTCAGGTCAACTAAAAAGACAAAAGAAAATCCTTTTTTTTATTTACCTTTTTAAATTATACTTTTGGATTGGTAAGTTACCATTATAAATTTCTATTATAAATTTAAATTGTATGTATAATACAATTATACATACACAAATGTTATATCTGACAAAATATATGAGTTGATCTTACGATCAACCTTTCTAAATTTATGGGAATATAGCTCTATATTCTGGATTGCTTATAAAATTGTCAAGAGTAATAATATTTGATCTTTCTTTAATTCGGAAATACACCTGGGGATAGAGGGACTTGAACCCTCACGGTTTATAAAACCAACGGATTTTCCGACTACTGCAATTTGCATTGTTGTTGTTGGCATTTACATGTAGAATTGGACTCTATCTTTATCCTCGTCCAATAATTCAAAAATGGAATAAATTCTATTTATTTCTTAATTGAATTACTTTAATTAAGTATTCATTAAGCTAGGCAAGCCTAGAACAACTCAAGTTCTAATCGTTGAAACAAGTTTTAACGATGATACAGAACACTTTCAAAGTTTTCAATAACATACTACACTCTGTAGATAGAATATTGGTTCAAATTCAAATGATATTAAGTCGTTAGAATATCTTCCGTTGAGTCTCTGCACCTATCCCTTTTCTAGAAAATAAAATTATTGTTCCTATAATACGGATTTGGATCAGGATTGCCCATTCAAAATATTCCAGGGTTCCCCTGTATTTGGAAGCTATCACTTAGTAAGTTTCCATACCAAGGCTCAATTCTATTAAGTCCGTAGCGTCTACCAATTCCGCCATATCCCCTTATTGGCGAACGAAATCATGAGATAATCGGATCTCATAAATTTCATTTAAATTGATTTGGTGGATATTAGTTCCAGTTCAAGGGTGGGATACCCTCTGTTACTTCTTTATCTTTCGACATCTCCAGTCTAATCGAGACTGAAAATTATTATACTATTTCTGTATTTTCTATGCAAGTATTTTATTTTCCACTTTTGTTTGATTCGGACTAGTGAAACTATTGACAGCAATTTATTTTAATTATTACTATTTGTCCCATCTGGGACGAAAGGATTCGAACCTTCGCAATAACAGGACCAAAACCTGTTGCCTTACCGCTTGGCCACGCCCCATTCTTATATGAATGCTGCATATAAGATCCTATATCTTTTTTATATATTCAAGCAAGGTTCCATTCTAATCTGAATTGTATTATTCTTGTATTATTCTTATTAGATTTCTTATATGGAATATCGATTGTATATTTAAAATAGCTTTATTTTAAGTAATTCGGTTGGGGAACGGAAAAAGAAACAAGAATATCTATTAATTGGTCATTCTCTATCAGAATGGTAATAAAATTATTTATGAAGAAATGATCCCTTCCAACCCGAAAACTCAAAGTATAATCTTGCCAAATAATTTCGATTAATTGGCAAAATACTTTTGAGCTTTTACATCATTTTTATTGATCGGAGAATCAAAATGCCAGTTATACTCAACCTCAATATTTGTCTAGACGATGCCGCTTTTCATTTGAATAATCCATTTTTAGCCAAATTGCCCGAGGCTTATGCTATTTCTGATCCAATTGTAGATATAATGCCAATTATACCTTTGTTCTTTTTTCTCTTAGCCTTTGCTTGGCAAGCTGCCGTAAGTTTTCGATAATCTTAGCAAGAAGTATCGATTTCTTTTTATAAAAAAGAAACAATTAACTTGATGCAAAACCATTTAAATATTGTTTCCATACTTTTATTCCATTTCCATATATTGATGGATCTTGGATCGCTGTCATTAACCAAATTTTCATTTTGTAGAATTATTTTTCCTTGTTCTGCTTCTTATTTTGTGAAGCAGCAATTCTATTCTGGTTGCCAACAGATCAAAATACCTACCTCCCAGGCTCAATCCTTTTTAATTCGTCTTAGTCAGTTCCGAACCCCCATCATAGGGAGAGTTGGGGCTATTAGATATTGATGCAAATGACATAGAGGAAATATCCGTTAGATTTAATTGCAAAAAAAGTGGAGTAGGGAATCAATTTATTGATTCTGACGATCCTAAACTTGTTTAGGATAGTTGAACTAGGAGTTGAGTCCCTATTTCAACTCTTCAATCCCAAGCAATAAAAGAAAAATATTTAATAAATTAATATTTTTAAATTTGATCTCCACACATAATGTGGAGACCAAAATCGTACCATTTTAGATTTAAAATGGTAATATTGCTTGGTATTGAAGTATCAATTATATGATGCAAAGATTGATGATCTATTCCTTTGTAACTCTAATAAGAATCCTGGAGATTAGATAATGCTTACTCTTAAGCTGTTCGTTTACACAGTAGTTATATTTTTTGTTTCTCTATTTATCTTCGGATTTCTATCGAACGATCCAGGACGAAATCCTGGGCGTAAAGAATAAAAAGGTCTATAGGTTAAAAAATTTTAGGATTCATTTGAAGTGACTGAACGGATAAAGAGGGATTCGAACCCTCGGTACAGATAGTCTGTACAACGGATTAGCAATCCACCGCTTTAGTCCGCTCAGCCATCTCTCCGAGATGGGAGATATAGAATGAATAGAGCTAAAATTTTGAAGCTAAAGACCACGAAAATACAATTGTATTGTTCATTCCGTTCTAAATTACTCTTCGATTTCTCTAGCCCGGCCAGTATCTGGCCAGGCTATGATCTTCCCTATATCAGGAATAATTGAATAAATTATTAATACAGTGCTTTACCTAATCTGAAAGCTAAAATGCTTGTTATAAAAGCAGCAAAAAGGGCTATCAAAATTTGACCCTCTGATATCATTTCTTTATTTCCTCTCCAATAACTTTTTAATTCATTATTTAGATAGAGCCCTCTATTTATTGTATTATTTTAACAATACAAGCTGTTCAAGGCTATAATCTGGATGAAATGTTGTAGATTGAAACTGGATAGATCAGATTAGGATAATAAAAGATTATAAAAAAAATAAAAAAAAGAATAATAATTCTTTTTGACTTGACCCCCCCTTTCTCTCTGCCATGGAGGAGCCGAATGAAATTTTCATGTTCGTTTCTGAATTAGAGGCGTTAATCGACGCCGACTATAACCCCTAGCCTTCCAAGCTAACGATGCGGGTTCGATTCCCGCTACCCGCTCATATTGCTTATTCAAAGCATTTTGTCGTAGGTAGCATTTCATTCGAAATTAATTTTTGATGCCCTACTATTCTTTCTCTTTATTTCCCGAACATAATCGTGGATGGATAAAAAGTCGAATTTGTTTTTCGATAAAGCGATAAAGTATTTCAATAAATTAATAAAAAAAAAAGATAGCGTCCATCGTCTAATGGATAGGACAGAGGTCTTCTAAACCTTAGATATAGGTTCAAATCCTATTGGACGTAATCGTAATAATATTAATTCAATTGTTCAAGATTTAATATTGAAATGTAGCAAAGTTATTTTCTTTATTAATTAGGATAGGATCTTCTACCCTGTTCCGAACGATTTTTAAAAAATAAAGAAAGTATTATTTTTGTTCTCGAAGTAGAAAACGTTCGGTATTTTCTTGAATAGCTTCTTTTAAAATAGTTTCTGCTTGTTCCGTGAATGTCCCAGTAGAACGTATAAGTTCTCCAAACTGGGGTTTATCTTTTAATAAATATTTGCGCAAATTAAGGATAAATTTTTTCACCTGTACAATTTCTAATACATCTAGATATCCGTTCGTTCCAGTATAAATCATAGCTATTTGTTCTTCCACTGTCAAAGGATCTGATTGAGATTGTTTGAGCAACTCGCGTAATCGTTGACCTCTTGCCAATTGATCTTGAGTGCCTTTATCAAGGTCAGAAGCGAATTGTGCAAAGGCTTCTAACTCTGCAAGTTGAGCTAACTCTAGTTTTAATTTTCCAGCTACTTGTTTCATAGCTTTCATCTGAGCCGCGGATCCTACTCTAGATACGGAAAGACCCACATTAATGGCAGGTTGAATTCCTGCATTGAATAGATCGGCTGATAAGAAAATTTGTCCGTCGGTAATGGAAATTACGTTAGTGGGAATATAAGCTGAAACATCTCCAGCTTGAGTCTCAACAATTGGTAAAGCAGTTAAGCTACCCCCACCTAACTGAGAATTTAATTTAGCTGCTCTTTCCAATAGACGGGAATGCAAATAGAAAATATCTCCTGGATAAGCTTCCCGGCCCGGTGGTCTTCTTAATAGAAGAGACATTTGTCGATAAGCTTGTGCTTGTTTGGAGAGATCATCATAAATTATTGATGTATGTTGTTCTTTATACATGAAATATTCGGCTAAAGCTGCTCCTGTATAAGGAGCAAGATATTGTAATGTAGCGGGAGAATCCGCAGTTTCCGATACCACAATGGTATAATCCATTGCGCCGCTTTTTTGAAAAGTATTAACTACCTGAGCTACGGAAGAGGCTTTTTGACCAATAGCGACATAAACACATATTACATTCTGATCTTTTTGATTGATAATTGTATCTGTAGCTACTGCCGTCTTACCGGTCTGTCTGTCCCCAATAATTAATTCTCGTTGACCGCGCCCTATAGGGATCATCGAATCAATAGCAATAAGACCCGTTTGAAGAGGTTCATATACAGAACGTCTTGAAATAATACCTGGAGCGGGAGATTCGATCAATCGAAATTCGGAAGCTGGAATTTTACCCTTACCATCAATAGGTCGAGCTAGAGCGTTTACAACACGACCCAAATAAGCATCACTTACTGGTATCTGAGCAATTTTTCCTGTTGCTCTCACGGAACTGCCCTCTTGGATCATTAAGCCATCACCCATTAATACAGCTCCAACATTATTTGATTCTAAATTTAGCGCAATGCCTACTGTACCATCTAAAAATTCTACTAATTCCCCTGCCATTACTTTATCAAGACCATGAATACGAGCAATGCCATCTCCTACTTGAAGTACAGTGCCAATATTAACAACTTTGACCTCGTTATTATATTGTTCAATCTGTTTACGTATCATACTACTAATTTCATCGGGTCTAATAGTTACCATTAATACTAAATAATTCTCTTTTTAAAAATAAGACCCATACTATATATATTTGTATTTTTTTTTTTAAGAAAATGATTTAGTATATATTAAAGCTAATCAGTTATGTTTTTCATGGCTCTAAGCAGGCCGATATTATGATCGATCGTACGTAAATGTAACTCGCTATTCAAACAACTATTCAGAGTTCCTAGAGCTCTTTGTACAGCTTGGCGAGAAATTTGCTGTCGGACCTGTTCAATTGCTCTTTGTTGTTCAAAGTGAACAGTCTCATTCTTGAAATTCTCTAATTGTTCCAAATTAGCAGAAGCAACATTAATGAGATCCTCTTTTTCTTGCTCTATTTGAGAGTACCCATTTACCCGAATTTCGCGCGCTCTCATTTCTACTTCTCGTAAGCGAGCCCGGGCTTGCTCGAGCTGATCAGCAGCTCCTTTACATAGTTCTTCGGAATTCTGAATAGTACTCAATATTTTCTGTTTACGGTTATCTAATAGATTATTTAATGAAAGTAGATTATAAATTTATTCAACTTATGAATAGATAATCTCTTCCCAAACCGAACACGAACCTTTCGATTCATTCGGCTCTCCTGCTCGGCTTTTTTGGGAACAATCCCCTTTTATTGTTTCCACCAAGCTTGCCCTTTCCGTTCATATTATCTAATATCTAATAATAAGATCAATCTATCAAAGACCGAAATCTCCGAAGGGCTCTTTTGCCGAAAGGTATTTTTGATTATCAAAAAAGTTGTTGTTCTTTTCTTTTTTCCTTTTCATTCGTATTTCCTCTTTATCTTTTCTTGAATAAATTCCCTTCTGTGTAGGTCGTCAGTTCCGCACTGAAACCAAAAAATTTGGATGGGAGATTAGAACTATTTTTCAGTAGATAGATCGAATCATTCCATTGATATGAATGTTATATATCGGATCAATCTCCAACTGTGTCTTTGAACCCATCTCATATTGACACAGCGGTGGAAAGAATACCCTGTTGTGCTTGGACTTCAAGCAGTTTAGCTTTAACCATTCTAAAGATTCTCCCTTATTGGTTTATATATTTTTATTTTCCAACCAATTACGAAATGCTATAGTTCTTCCATGATTTATCGTTTAGAAGTAATTCGTTGAGATCATGCACTTTTCTATCTACAAAGTGCAGCTGGTTGGACCCAACTATATTATTCAAATATACAACTCGCACACACTCCCTTTCCGAAATAGATCAGTACACCAAGTACCACACTTAGATTTATTATATTTGTTTCTAAAATATTGGTATTTAACCCGAAACCCCCAACGGAGGGCCAATAAACTAGGGAAATGAAAGAATCAGTTACATTTTTCATACGCTCTCCCCTCATAGATAACGATATTTAACTTTTACAAAGTTTTTTCTATGACTCGACTCTATTATTCCAGTTTTGGATAAGGAAATTTTAAGTACTTAGTTAGTCCCAGGTCCCATATAACTGTGAATAAGGATACAATTATAAAACATTATTTGAAGCAGCCCTCCCCTATTGGCTGAACTAGGAAATGACTAGAGGAGGGTATACTTAGAATCCCGACGGGTACAGATTTTTTTTTTACAAGATCAAACGAATGGATTAGCAAATAAAAGTGCTAACGCTACAACTAATCCATAAATAGTTAAAGCTTCCATAAAAGCTAAACTTAACAGTAAGGTACCCCGTATTTTACCCTCCGCTTCTGGTTGTCTCGCAATACCTTCAACAGCTTGTCCCGCAGCAGTGCCTTGACCAATGCCAGGTCCAATAGAAGCGAGGCCTACGGATAATCCAGCAGCAATAACAGAAGCAGCAGAAATCAAGGGATTCATAGTAATCTCCTCTTACTAAGGTTTATAAATGGTGGATAATACGATAGATCTATTGATTTGATTGTTCGTTCAGGTTCAACTAGAGAAGAATTTAAATAACGATATTAAAAAAAATTAAAATACCCTTATTTATTCTTTTTTTTTATGAAACAGAAGCCTATTTTTATTCTTTTTTTAGTTAGGGAATAAAAAATCCTGCGTAAGAACTTATTTTTATAGAAAAATTTATAGAAAAATTCTATATATATATTAACATATTTAGATAATATATGCATATACATAGTATCATATACTACAAACTATATACATAAGATATAAGATATATGTATCCCTTCGGGGTCAATTTATTGTTCCATATCGGAGTACATATCAACAAGCTCCGTGAACTTGTTCCATTTTATTTAATTTATAGATATGAATCTACAAATATTATTCATTCTATCTAGTAATTTTCTATTAATCCGCTAGTAGTTTACTGATCCTAAATCTTTATACTAATACCTTATACATTAAGGGATTTGAATCCTTGGGTATATAATAATAAAAATGGAAAGAACATTCTACATCCCATTATTATATAAAATAATTTATAAGTTCGAAGATTAGAAAAGATTAAGTCCAATCTAATTAGAATTAATGATGATTCTCCATGGATTCACCTATATAAGCTGCAGCCAGAGTTGCAAAGATTAAAGCTTGAATACCACTTGTAAATAATCCTAGAAACATTACAGGTATAGGAACCACTAAAGGTACCAAAGAAACAGGAACGGCAACTACCAATTCGTCAGCTAATATATTCCCAAAAAGTCGAAAACTAAGTGATAGAGGTTTTGTAAAATCTTCTAATATATTAATTGGTAAAAGTATTGGGGTTGGTTGAATATATCTCCCAAAATAGCCTAAACCCTTCTTTGTAAGACCTGCATAAAAATAGGCTACTGATGTGAGCAAAGCTAGAGCCACCGTAGTATTAATATCATTTGTAGGTGCGGCTAACTCCCCATGAGGCAATTTAAGAATTCCCCAAGGGAGAAGAGCACCCGACCAGTTAGAAACAAAGATAAATAGGAACATAGTTCCTATAAAGGAAACCCAGGGACCATATTCTTCTTCGCCAATCTGAGTTCTAGCCAAGTCCCGAATAAATTCGAGAACATATTCAACAAAATTTTGAGCTCCGGTCGGAACGATTTGTGGATCTCGAACAGCTATAGTAGCTGAACTTAATAAGATAGCAATTACAATCCAGGAAGTTATAAGTACCTGTGCATGAACTTGAAACCCCCCTATTTGCCAATAAAAATGTTGACCTACCTCCACAATGGATATCTCGTCAAAATGATTTAGCGTATTAATAGAAAATTGTATAATATCCATAGTTCTCTTTACAAAAATTAATTTCAAAAAGAAATGATTTTGGTTCAATGACCGATTCCTAAATTATTTCACTATCATCGGCTATGAAATAGAATAATGGAATGGTTATTTGATTAAGGAAATTTCTTGATTTTAATAAGAATAGATTATTCTAATCTATTCTCTAATATTTTGGAATAGTAGCCAACTCAGTATCTAGCTTACCGTTTTTAATTAAAAATTAACCTTTTATATAACCTCTCTACCCGCGCGAATTGCTGAAGTTAATTTTTTTAGGATCAATCGGATGGGTCCTCTACCATCATCATTGGTTGGAATTGGGATATCCACGAGATCTGGGTCACAATCTGTATCAACTAAGCAAATTGTTGGAATGCCCAAAGTTATACATTCCCGAATGGCGGTCGATTCTCCTTTTTGATCGAGAATTATTACAATATCGGGCAATTTTGTCATGTATTTAATCCCACCTAGATATTCCTGCAATTTGTTCAATTCTCTCTTTAATAGTGCTGCTTCTTTCTTTGTAAATCGATCGAATCCTCCCGTATTTTTTTTTTTCATCAAATTTTTTAATTTTTCAAGTCTTGCTTTTGTAGTGAACCAATTAGTTAACATGCCCCCTAGCCATTTTTTATTGACATAATGACATCGAGCTGCTAAAGCAGCTAATTTAGTAGCATCAGCTCCTGGATTTTTTGTGCCAACTATCATAAATTGTTTTCCTCTCCTTGCTCCATCAAAAACAAAGTCACAGGCTTCTGATAAAAAACGAGCAGTTTTAGTCAGATTTATAATATGCATATCTTTACGATCTTTAAAAATGTAAGGTGCCATTTTAGGATTACATTTTCTAGTCTGATGACCCAGATGAACTCCTACTCCTATCATTTCCTTCAAATTGATGTTCCAATTTTTTATTTTCGTCATTTTGTTTTTATTCTTTCTTTTTACTATTAACTGTAATATCTACATTCCGATGGAATGGATTAAAAAAGATTGCTTGCCCCGTATCGTACAGGATAGAAAATATCCATTTCATTTTCTATCTTTATTCCAAAACTGAAAATGAATCTAACAATAAAAATTAATATAATAATAAATTCCTCTATTTCTAAAAGTTATTTACCTCTTTTTTACTGGTCGTTTCAATTTTTTCTTTTTTACTAATTTTTTTATAACTTTTTTTTTTTTTTGCTTAACGGACAAAACAGAGACTTCTTTATATTGATGATGAGATAAAATCTCTTTCACTTTGTTGCTAAATAGATTTTTATTCTCCGTTCCCGGATCCATTTTGTTCCGTTTTCCCAAACGGTTGAATCCAGTACCGACAGGTATAATATCCCCCAGAATAACATTTTCCTTCAAGCCTTTCAACCAATCAATACGACCTCGAAGAGCAGATTTAGCTAGGACCCGAGCAGTTTCCTGAAAACTCGCTTCTGACAGAAAACTTTTAGTATTCAGAGATGCCTTTGTTATTCCCAATAAAATTGTTCGATAATTGATTGCCTTTTCTAGAGCACGATCCATTCTTTGCGCTTGTGATAATCCAACTAGTTCCCCAGGTAAAAAAACATTACCCAATCCATTTTCCAAATTTCCATTTTCCGAATTGTCCACATCTACAATTAAAACTTTTGATGTCATTTGGCGTACAATAATTTCTATATGTTTATCAGAAATTTGTACTCCCTGGGATCTATAAACCCTTTGAATTTTATTGACCAACTGAATCTGACTATGCTCCATAGTTATCCTAACACTGATGAATGACCCCCAAAAGTTTCCAAGAGATCTTGCCAGGTTCTTGTTCAATTTTTTAAAACTTTTTTTGCGATTTTTCGATATTGAAGTAGTCGAACGGGCTTCTGACAATTGTTCAACTTTAGGAAGACCTTGAATTATATCATCGGATTTTAATCTTTCGTATAACAGAGTTATCAATGTATTTCCTTCGTAAATAATTTTTCCATAATCACCATGAAGAGTTGCTCCTCGAGTACCCAAGTAGGGTTTAGCTAATCTAATGACTAAAGACTCCTCATGAACGGCTATAATTTGACCAGATGCGTGGAGTGGTTCATCTTCGGATATCCATACACTTTCACAAAGAAATTGTCCAGGACTAACTACTGAAATTTTTTTTTTACAAAAATAGGATAAGGAGGAGTACAAATTAAATTTGACTAAATTGGAAATAATATTCCTGCATGAATCCAATTTATAAATTCCCGCCTTTTCATCCATAAAATAGCATTTAGCTACTTGCAGAATATTTGAGTAATTGCCAGAAATTGAACGGTTATTTAGTAAGAATGTATTATAAGTTATGAAATGGGAGTATGGGAAATGATTAGCAATACTATGTAAATGACCCAATAGACCTGACAATTCAATTATTTGTATAATTGGATCCTTCCTAATTAATTTTTTTACTGTATTTAAACCTTTTGAATCGTTAACTAGAACGATTTGCAAAAAATCGAAAGGGGAAAGAACCATAAAAGATTCACCTTTTTTATTCTCATTAGGTAATGAACGAATAGTTCCCTTACTAAGTAACTGACTTTTATCATTGGAATAAAAAAGATTATTATAGTCTAATTTGTTATGAAACATAAATTTGGAACTTGCTTTATTTTCCCTATTAATATCCACTTGATCTTGATCTTTAAGAAATGTATAAAAAGGTACTACAACAGATTTGTACATACTTCCCGATAATACCCATAAATGAGTTGTCTTCAATATAAAATTGGACATAGGGATACTCCAGTGCATTTCTCCTGTTAGGTCAGAATATATATGTTTCTCCACTTTCTCTTTGAAGGGAGATGTTTTAGCACGAACTTCGGCAATAACTTGTTCTGATTCCACGAGTTGATGATTCTGAATGAAGAGCAAACTTTCTGGTGGAATGGTTAAGTTTTGTACTTTATCTTTACTATCAATAGTCACGCATAAACTATTATGACATATATAAGCAGGATGCCCATGACGTGTACGTGTAGGATAAACCAAATTTTCATTGAATTCAATTTTTCCAGTAAAAGGGGCTCGTATATGTTCTGCAATATCACCTGTAAATACCCCACCAGTATGAAAAGTCCTTAATGTTAGTTGAGTTCCTGGTTCTCCAATTGATTGGCCTGCAATAATACCGACTGCTTCTCCTAATTCGATTAAGTTAATATGAGTTGTACTCCGACCATAACACAATTGACAAATCCACGATATACTTTTGCAAGTAAAAGGGGTTCGTATATATATTGGTTGTGTTTGGAGGTTTTGTAATTGATTGGCAAGTGTAATCCCAATATCTTGATTACGCATGGCAATACATCTCCCATTTATATATATATCGTCTGCTAACACACGACCAATTAGTGTTTGTAGAACAATTTTATTTTTGATTATTTCTCGATCTTGAATGAGACTTACAAAAAGACCTTGGATAGTGCCACAATCTGCTTTACGCACAACGATGTGTTGTACTACTTCAACAAGTCTACGTGTGAGGTATCCAGCATCTGCTGTTCGTATAGAAGTATCCACAACTCCTTTACGAGCACCATAACAGGAAATAATATATTCAGTTAAGGAGAGTCCTTCACGGAAATTTCCTTGAATCGGTAAATCAACGATTTTTCCGTGAGGATCTGACATTAAGCCTCTCATACCTACTAATTGGTGAACCTGAGATGTACTTCCTCTAGCTCCCGAGAAGGACATCATATGTACTGGATTAAAAGGATCAGTCATCCTAAAATTTGGATTCATTTCTCGTCTCAAATATTCACTGGTAGCATGCCATATCTCGATCAATTGACGTAATTTTTCCACTGCATGTACATTCCCATAATCATGATGTTTTTCCGAAGCAAAACCCTGTTGCTGCGCATCTTGGATAAGCCATACTTTAGATGGCGTTGTTAAAAGATCATCAATTCCTAATGAAATAGCTGCATCAGTCGCTTGCTGGAAACCTGAAGTTTTGAGTTGATCTAATATATGTGATGTATATGCCATTCCAAATTGATTTACGAATTTGCTAATAAGCTGCTTCATAGCAGTTTTATTAATAACTTTATTATAAAAGGGCACTTCAAAGGGCACTTCAAAGGGCACTTCGAAACAATTAGGTTCTGCCATAATAAAAATAAAAATCTCCCATTTTTTTTTGGAACAGGATTCAACAATGGGTTCAAGCCGTACGGCTTCCTTGATCTGTATCTCTACATGAATGAAAGGATCATAAGACTAATAACATTAGATTCTGAATAGTGACATTTCTTGTTGGATATTATAAACCCACACGCCTTTTATAGCTTCTTCTATTTCTCGATTAAAACGAGAACGACCGACGGTTGTTCGAATATATTTATTCAGTATTTCTCCCATTTTACCTTTTCTTATTCTAAAATGTTCATAGATTTCGTGGAAGGTACCCAAAGATTCATATTGAACTTCGATAGGGACTTCTCGGTTTACTGAATTAATAATAGATATATCTATATCTCTCCCCCAACGGAGCCATAAAGGACTGTCTAAATCAATTCGTTTTTGTTGATAAGCTCTGAGCGCATCATCATAGCTAGAAAACGAAGGTGAAACGATCTTATTTTTTGAGTTATTTGGGTGATACCTATTTTCATAAATACCTTGATTTTTTTGAAGGGTTGATCTATAAAGTCCAAGAAGCATATCTTGAGTCGGTACGCAAATAGGATCTCCTATAGTTGGAGAGATAAGATTAAGATGAGAAAACATAAGTAAACGAGCTTCTACTTGAGCTTCCATCGATAGAGGTACGTGGACAGCCATCTGATCTCCGTCAAAATCCGCATTAAATCCTGCACAAACCAATGGATGTAAATGAATGGCAAGTTCTTCTATTAAAATAGGTATAAATGCTTGTATTCCTAATCTGTGTAAAGTAGGCGCTCGATTTAACAATATGGGATGTCTTTGCATAATTTGTTTAAGTACGTTCCATATAATGGGTCCCCTATCTCGAATTATAATTTTAGCAGCTCTTAGATTGGGAGCAATCTGTCGTTCAATTAGATCACGAATTAAAAATGCTTGAAAAAGTTCTATTGCGATTTCTCGAGGTAATCCACATTGATACAATGAGAGAAGGGGACCTACCACAATAACAGAACGACCTGAATAATCAACTCGTTTACCAAGTAAATTTTCACGAAATCTTCCTTCTTTGCCTTGGATGAAATCTGAGAACGATTTATAAGGCCTATCATGACTATCTCTCACTGGTTGTCCGCCGATGCCGTTATCAAGAAGTGCATCTACGGCTTCTTGGATTAATTTCTTTTGATCAATCAAGAAATCCGCCATTACAGATACACTATTTTCTATGAAGTGGTTAAGAAGATTATTTCGACGGATAACTGTTTGATAAAGTTCATTGAGATCTGAACTAATCAGTCCAACTTCATCTAATTGAAACATTGGCCTCAGATCGGGAGGAAGAACTGGTAATAGGCATAAAACCATCCATTGTGGTTCTATATGTGCTTGAACAAAATATTGCGCTAATCTCATGCGTCTAACCAATAGATCTTTTCTTCTTCGAAGTTTTTGAAGTTCTTGCTCTTTAAATTTATCATACATCAATCCCTCCTCCTCTTCTACATACTGTTCTACATCCTCAGTCCCCGTAAAAAATATAGATATTATCTCGTCCAATCTCTTCCATTCCACATATGAACGATCTAGAATAATTTGTAAATCCAGACCAGCTAGTTGGTCTCTGATAGCTTTTCCCCCAGTGGCTATTTCTCTCTCTTGAAATAGATCAAAATCAAAATCCCAAGAGAGAAAATAAGCAATAATCTCTGGCCAGGATTGATAATTAGATCTAAGTGAAGCCTGAAATCGCAATAAAGTTGGCTTATTAGCTATGGGCCTAGTAATACAAACATTTGGATAGGTTATTCTAGGATTTCCCCCCCTCAGAATCGGACATGAAAGTTTTCTCTCATCCGGCTCAAGTAACTATATAACTATAACAAAACGTAAAGTAATTTTGTATTATTATGCATAATAATGTTTTTTGCTCTTAAATAAAATAGTTACTCTTTGCTCAAGTTACAAGTTCATTCAAATATTCGTTTACGATTCGTATTACAACATAAATACGGAATTATTGAGCAGTCTCCTCCCTTTTGAACGATACATTTCTTTGCTAAAGACCTTCAATTCATTTGAAACTCATAAGGGATTTACTTGTCTGTATCTCGTTCTATTTGATCCTGTAGGTTTCTGCTTTACTTCGATGGTTACAATACTTTTTGAAGCATATGTGCGATGAATAGACTCCTATAACCATATATTCTTTTTGGTCTCGAAGAAATAAAGGATAATCTGAAACAAAATGAACCATTCTTATAAGAAAAGAAGTGTTTTTACGAAGTCCAATTAGCAATTTAATATACAAGATATTAACCCTAGATTCATGCCTCTTTATCAACATCTCTGAGCTTCATGCTACTCTTCCCGAGGGACGTGTCAGAGCTAAGGGCATCCCAATTAGATTTAATAGGATGACAGTTTTAACGGATCTGTATTAATAGGAGCTTGTGATCAAGTCACACATCGCAGTATACTAGGTCTTCTAATTCTTTACGGGTTTTATCTAATAGATCCGCGATATAACTGGGACGCCGTTTGAAATACCAAATATGAACAACGGGGCATGCCAGTTTAATGTATCCCATTCGATATCTTCGAATTCGAGAATCCACAACAAGTTCGACTCCACATTGGGCACAAAAATTGGATTTGTGGTCTTCCTTTTCATTATCGATGACTCGAGATTTTCCACAAGCACAAACTCCCCTTTTCTTAGGCCCAAAGATTTTTTCACAAAATAACCCATCTCTTTCGGGTTCATAAGTTTTATAATCTAAAGTATAGTCTGTAGTCACTTCTCCAACTCTTTCTCCATTAGGTAAAATTCTTTCAGACCAAGCAAGAATCTGCTCGGGAGAAACTAATCCAATTCGAAGTTGTTGATGTTTATCCTGTTCACTCATAAAAAAAAATTTTGATTGATTTTGATCAAACTTCCTTCCTATCTATCTGAAAGTCTTTCTCAGATAGAATAGTATGATTCAATTCTAGAGCTAAAGATCGTAGTTCTCGACTGAGCAATCGGAAAGATTCTGTAGGAGTGCTAGATTTAGGCATTGGCTCTCCAGTGAGAATGGCACCAAATACTTTTTCACGAGCATCAATATGGTCAGATTTCAAAGTAAGCATCTCGTGTAAAATATAAGCAACACCAAAACCTTCTAGAGCCCAAACTTCCATTTCTCCTACTCGTTGCCCTCCTCGTTTGGATTTTCCTTTCAGAGGTTGCTGTGTAACCATTGTATAAGGTCCACTGGAACGTGCATGAATTTTGTCAGCAACTTGATGACACAATTTCGATATATAAGCTATTCCTATTGTAACAGGTTGTTCAAAAATTTCTCCTGTTCTTCCATCAATTAATCTATGTTTTCCAGGATGATCAGGTTCAAATACCCATGGATTAGCTGTTTGCTCGCTAGCTTTATAAAGCTCAGAAAACACTAGTTTTCTAGAAGCTTCTCGCTCGTATCTTTCGTCAAAAGGTGCTATTCTATAATGTTTGTTCATTAGTTCTCCTGCTAAACCGAGCAAACATTCAAAGATCTGTCCTACATTCATTCGTGAAGGTACCCCTAATGGATTTAATACCATATCCACTGGTGTTCCATTCTGTAAATAAGGCATATCTTGTATGGGCAAAACTCTTGAAATAATACCTTTATTACCATGCCTTCCAGCTACTTTATCACCCACTTGTATTTTACGTTTTTGTGAAATATATACATGGACTTTTTCCACAATATCGCCAGAATAATCTTCTTCCTCTATACATCTCACATCGATAACTCGGCCTCTCACACCTTTAGGGACTCTAAAACAATTTTCTTTTCCAGTAGGTGGTGCCTTAATATCAAATAAAGCTTGTAATAATCTTCCTTCTGGAGTATTTAATAGTGAGTCTTCTTCTGCTTCAAGTGTTAATTTGCCCACTAAAACATCACCTGTTTCTATCCAAGATCCTATCATTACAAGGCCGTTTTCGTCCAAATGACGGAGTAAGTGAGCATCTAAATGGGGTATTTCTCTAGTGATTACCTCGGGGCCTTGGTTCGTCCAATAAGCTCCAATTTCGTATCTTACGATCTGGAAAGAAGTAAAAATATCTTCATATACCAGACGTTCACTAATAAGTATTGCGTCTTCAAAATTGTATCCTTCCCATGGCATATAAGCCACTAGGATGTTTTTTCCTAAAGAAAGTTCTCCCCCTACTGTAGCCGCACTGTCTGCTATAATTTGTCCCCTCTTTACATATTCCCCTTGACGAACTCGGGGTTTTTGATGTATACAAGTATTACTATTAGAACGTTGATATACAATCAATTCTGTTCCTATAGTGTCTTGAACAACGGATGAAGTGATAGTTATATTTCCAGCATCAATATACTGAATTCTTCCCCCTTCCTTAGCTATAGCTACACTTCCTGAATCTAGAGCTACTTGACCCTCTAACCCTGTTCCAACAATGCACTTCTCAGGTTGAACAAGTGGAACTGCTTGACGCTGCATATTAGAACCCATTAAAGCACGATTCGCATCATTATGTTCGAGAAAAGGAATAAGGCAAACTCCAACGGAAAAATATTGGGAAGGAAAAATACTTCTGAAATGGATTTGGTCCCATGCAAAAACTAGAAATTCTTGTCGAAATCGAGCTGGAGTAAATTGTTCCTCTGGAACCCCTTGATTTAATGCCAGATTATTTCCTGTAGCTATCCGATAATATTCATCTTCTCCCGATAATAGATAAATCATATGTTCTTCCTTCGATCTCTCAGATATCCTATGAAATGGACTTTGTAAAGAGCCGCAATGACTAAGCGTTGCATAAATAGATAAGGATGTAATAAGTCCAACATTTATTCCTTCGGACGTCGTAATAGGACAAATACGTCCATAATGACTAGGATGAATATCCCTTGTACGAAAAGTAGCAGTTCGACTTGTCAATCCTCCAGGGCCTAAAGAGCTAACTTTTCGGCTATGAACTATTTCTGCTAATGGATTAGTTTGATCCAAAAATTGTGATAAGGGATGTAAACCAAAAAAATCTTGAAAAGTGTCTGTTAATGGGAGTAAAGTTGCCAATTTTTTAGGAGTTACTAAACTTTTTTCAGGCTCTTTTTTATTATATAATTTAAATTTAGTTTTTGAAATTCCTTCTTTCAAACGATATAGAGCTAATCTTAATTGCTCTTGTAATAAATCTGCTACAGAACGAATATATCGATTTTGTAGGTGATCTATATCATCGAGTGTACCCGTTCCAAATTGCACTCTAATAGGGTAATCCACAGCAGCCAATACATCGTGTGGTAATGAAAAAATTTCGTTCTCGGGTATATCAAGATTCAGTTTTTTGTTCGGATTTCGTCGACCAATCTTTCCTAATAAACATTTAGTTCGGAAAAAGCTTATTTGCAACTTTTCACATATAGAATCGGAAAATTCCAAAGTGTATTTTTTAGGGTCATCGTCACTTATGTAGAGTTCCTTATAAAGTGCCAAAATGGCATCTTCCTTCCCAAAATTCGTCCATTCGCAACATTCCTTGTACTCCTTCGTTCCATTCTCGGAAAGGATAAATGCTTTGAAATTCGTATAGCGAGTATCGTTTAGAATCTCTTTGAGATTTAGGCCCATAGCCAACAATAGAAGTACAACAGATATTTTTTTCTTTCTACTTACATGAATCCATATCCTTTGTTTGCTTATATTGATCTCTAATTTTGATCTTCCTCCCAAATCTGAAATTATAGTGCCGAGATAGATAATGTTTCCTAACGTTTTTCGTTCCCAAGTGTAATAAATACCGGGACTTCTTAATATTTGATTGACCACGACTCTGTAATTTCCATTGACTACAAAAGTTCCTTTAGAATTCATTAAAGGAATATTTCCCAAAAATATAATTTGGTTCTGTATCTTTCCACGAGTTCTCTGAATCAATCTTGCTGGTACATATAATTTACAGTGATATGTAACAGATAGGTATACAGCATCTCTCTCTTTAATTAAAGGTTCTACTAATTTATATTCATTCCCATAAAGCCTAAATTCAATTTCTTTATTTGGGCTATAAAATTTTGAACACTTATTCAGTTCTTCTATTAAGCCTTGGTTGATAAAACGACAAAATCCTTCAAGTTGTATTTTACCAAATTCGGGGATTGTAAATATCCCCTTATTTTCATCTAATCGCATTGGAAGTTTCCTATAAATCCTATAAAAAGTAAATTTCGTTATTTATTCCTTATTGATCTATACGAATAAATACGACAAAAATTGCCATGTAGTTTTGTTAATTATATCCCGTAAAATTCTACCCATATACAAATATATATATATCTATATTATAATATATATAATAAAAAGGAGAGGTCCTTTTTTTAATCTTTCTTAAAGGTTAAAACAGGGCGGATTACTTATCGTCGAATGGTATAATTTCAATGCATTATCACATTAAATGATAAGATTAAATGAAGGGAAAAGAACAATTTTGCCATTATTTCCTTTTTGGTTGACAAATGTGCATTCACTATGCTATAATGAGAAGTGAAACATGAAATGAAAATTGGATCTTTCTACGCATTATGTTTGGCATCTTAAAACAAACAAGTTGTATGATGCTCAGTTATACATCCGAAAACTAAGCATTTTACCTTCTTTCCCTATAAGTCCAAATAGGGACTTTAAATCCCTTATTAAATCTGTTTTAAAGGGGACTTTAAATCCCTTACCTTAAAGGGGACTGCAAATCCCTTACCTTAATAAGGGACTTTAAATCCCTTATTTTCCAATACCTTACCTTTTTGAAAGGGGGACTTCAAATCCCCCTACGAAATAATCGAGTGATAAAGCAGGGGACTCAAAATTCCCCAAATCAAGATCTAATTGATCTGGGGATGGCGACATAGCCAAGTGGTAAGGCAGGGGACTGCAAATCCCCCATCCCCAGTTCAAATCCGGGTGTCGCCTTGTTAGGGTAAATAAAGTGAAAGAAATGTGGTAAGATCGATTACCAACAGTATATCCCTATTAGGACGTACTACCAGGGAATTCCTAGTGATGAAGCTATATACTTCATCAGAGAAGTATTTAGAATATTTCTCTGCCCCGGGGCAATTCAGATCAAATATCAACTTCGCAATATTTGATCGAGACAAAGATTTGATCAAACAAAAATCTTTATACTTTATATATTTGCATATCCAATACTTAGCGATAAAATTTACTTTATTAATGTATAAGTAATAAGTAAAACTTATGGAACTATATGAATAGTTCCGGTGGGATTAATTAGGAATCAAATTACTAGATTCGGTATGAATAAGAGAACATAGTATGTTATACTATTTAATTTTTATTGAATAAAAAATACGAAGTAATACTCTAGGGATTCTGATTCCTCTTTTTGGGTTTTGGTAAAAAGTAGACTAATCTCTACTCTATGAGATCAAATCTCGAGTTATTGTAAAACGAAGGGAAAATAAATCATGGAAGTAAATATCCTCGCATTTATTGCTGTTGCATTGTTCATTTCGGTCCCTACTGCTTTTTTAGTTATCATTTACGTCAAAACGGTGAGTCAAAGTAATTGACTTGTATCATCAAGTCAGTGATTACTGATAACTAAATCAATTCTAGTTATAGATCATCAGTAAAAAAAAGGGAATAAAGGTCGTATTAAGGAGTAGAAATTGATTTGGAAAAGAAGTAGTACGAAGTAAAAGAAAAACCTTCCTTTCACTTTTCTTTTGTACTACTTCTTCTACACAGATCTTAGATTATTAGATCTAATAGCCCTTGGACCATGGGGTCCTTGAATATGGGATAAGGACCTGGTAAAAACAAGGCTAATCACAATCTTTTTATTATTTTATTATATGCCCTTGTAAAAAGGAATTTTATGTAGACAGAACATAGGTCTAGTTCTGAACAGACCTACTTTGCAAAAGTATTTTGCTGTACAGGAAAAATAAAATACTTTCTATGGAAAAGGGATGTATGGTTGAGAGAGAGCAGCACTGCTCCATATGCTGTTGTTCCGAGAACAGACTCGTATTATTTGCAATCATTCGATGAAAACGTAAAAGTAGCATAAATAAAAGTACATATAGTACTTCGTATATGTATAAATATCCAGTATTTTCGTATTAAAAAAATACGAAAATACGAGGGTAAAGGATGCATTCCTTTATGCATATCCGATTTTATTTCATAAATATTTGATTTTGATAATATCATTGATCATTCAATATTAATAGATCATTAATAAACATACAAAATTTTCATCTCAATAATTGTTCTCAATTCAATTAGTAAAATTAGAAGTAGACTATTAGTCTTATTAAAGTCCACTTCTACCCCATACTACGAGTGAAATAGAAAACGTAAAAACTACCATTAGAGCAGCCCAAGCGATATCGACTATATCCATATGAATCCCTCTATAAAAAAAAAAGAATTATTATTAATAATTAATATTATTAATGATAATGGAACTAATTAGGATAGTGCAAAGTGGAAATTTTTCACTTTCAACAATAGTTGATAATATAAACATTTAAAATCAAATTTTATTCGGCTATATTGGTAATATGACCTAGAGCCGCACAAGTTGACTCCAAAAGTTATGGAATGCAAATGCAAACTTTCTCATCGAGAAAGAGACAATTAATTTTAATTTTAATTCTATTGATTCCGTTGGGAAAGATGCCCAAGCTTGCATCTGATTATACATAAAAAAGCGCAAAAGTCGGGGTAACTACAACTAAAAAAAAAGGGGAGAAAGGATACCCCTGTGAAAATCCCACTGATTTGTCTTGTAATGCTCACCGATAACTAAAAATATGAAATGAATAGTTTCAAATTATTCGATTGCCCATGACCCTAAAATGGGCAACTATTTGGATAGTCAGACCAAATAAAATCCAATCCTTATTTTATAATTAAAAAAAAAGGGATCTTTTTTATTTTTAGATACAGTATTCTCGTTTCTAAAAAAATGGTTGTACTTATACTTACATTATCCTTCCTAACACAGATCTACGAAACCCTTTTTTCTATCTCAAGAAAAAAATAGGATTTATTTTGGATATGATAATTCAATGTTATTCATCGAAATGTTGGCAGAATTAACCAATGAATTGGTTATTTGTTGAAATAACCAGATATAGATACATCTATAGAATCCTTAGTAGATGTATCTAGTCTACCCAATTTTCCCTTTTTTGTACTTCTCTGAAGTGAGGATCGACCGAAGAATTGGTAAATTTATTGGACCGGGACTGACGGGGCTCGAACCCGCAACTTCCGTCTTGACAGGGCGGTACTCTAACCAATTGAACTACAATCCCACTAGGTACAGTTAACCTATTACTCTCTAATAGGAATTTATTTTTTATTAGTGCCGGTCAAATAAAAGATTTAACCTTTTCCTTTAATTATGAAAGTATCTGTTCGTTTCTTTTCTTTCTATATTGGGTATTAATATATACCTTGTCATCGATTAGATGACAATGAATATCAATCTATGATATTCAGGTTGGTATTGGGCCGAGCTGGATTTGAACCAGCGTAAGCATATTGCCAACGGATTTACAGTCCGTCCCCATTAGCCACTCGGGCATCGACCCAGGAACAAAAAATGGAAAGTCATTAGAATACTTATTAGGTAGGTCTCCTAATGACTTTTCTAGCATAGTACCCCTAGGGGAAATCGAATCCCCGTTGCCTCCTTGAAAGAGAGATGTCCTGGGCCACTAGACGATAGGGGCCCACTTATTATCATAATATCAAAATCCCTAGGAAATTGTCAAGAATATGAAACAAAAATAATCTTTTTTTTAGTGATTTAAAAACATTTATTCTATATTAAATAAAGCCTCAAAACTCAAAAGAGGCTTTGCTTTTATATCCTTATAGCTTTAGTTTAAAGCCCAAAAATATTGGGGCATTGCTACGGATATATCTATTACGTTGAATCAAAAGGTGGAACAATGATGGAAAATAAAAAATTTTATTTAGTTTATAAAATTCCTCTTCCTAGCAATATTGCGTACGAGATCCCCCAATTCAATGTATAACGGAATTTATAGCCCTTTCTTTTGAACCGAATGCTAATTTGATTCAAAGTTTACGGAGATTCGCTCGCGGAACCCGTAGTGAAGCGATATAGATATAGATGTTTGGTCCTCTGAACCAACACTTATTATACAGTGTGTGTGTTTCCAGATGGGCACAAACAATCGGATATTGTTATTTACGAAATATCGTAGATGCCGATCTCTACCTCAGATCGAAACAATCTTATGCGTAAATCTAAGTGATAAACAGACAGACCAATAAGAGAGTCATCTCACAGCCACGCAGTCTAATCAATTCGAATTTAATAATAGGTCAACACAATTTTAGGGTATAAATCTCACCCTTTCTATAACATATAACAAAGTCGAAGAATTCAATCGAATACCTAATGGGTCAATAGTACTAATTGACATGATTGAAACAGGATCGGTTCTCGAACAATATTGATAAATCCATAGATATAGATCTATCTATATTCACATTGATATTCTATGTGGATCCATTTATATTATTAAATTAAATATATACCCGATATGTAGTCGACTTAGCCATTGATCATTTCATGATCAAAAGCACTTTTAACTCAGTGGTAGAGTAACGCCATGGTAAGGCGTAAGTCATCGGTTCAAGCCCGATAAAGGGCTCCGCCCGGTGTTCTGTGAAAAACAATAAAAAATACCTGTCATTATCAATTTTAGGTTCAACATCTGGTATAACGGAATAGAGCAGATTGAGAACAACTAGAATGCTATCTAGACTATTTATCAGATATAGTCTTTTTTTATTCATCTTTCTACTATAGGACGAGGAATAGTATAAAAAGGCATAATCTATTTCCTTTTCGTAATTTTGTATCTTCTTTCGGCCCAAAAGAGGTAAATAAGAAGGAGAAGTAAGTGAACCTGACCCATTGACTGATGAATATATTAGCTATTCTGATATTGAAAATTGAGGGGGATTTTGAAAGTGGATCTTTCAATTATTTGAAGTTGTTCAAATGATTTAATTTAATTATTTGGTTATTGATTGGATGTTCTGTCGAATGAACAGTTATGATCTTTTATTCTCCGGGAAAAAATGTAGATGGAAGTCTGAAAGGAAAGTCAATATTTCTTTATCTCTAACTCATATATCTCTAACTCATAAGTTTATTCCTATCTATAGAATCCAATTGATTTAATATCTAATTCAAATCATTGATTTACCAAACATTCTTATATTAATGTAGTAAACATTTACTCTAGCTCTGCTAGAATTATTCTTTTTGTTGTTCTTATTTACTACGTAGGAATAATGTAGTAATAATAAACATAGAGACTTATTAAATCAATAAAAATACTACTATCGATTTTGTTGATCTTGGATTTAGGTTCAAGACATCTAATATTTATTCCATCTAATATTGAATGGAATAGATGTGGTTAATGTTATTTGGTTATTACCAGGGAGGAAGAACAGAAAAGCTAATTTGCTTTTCCATCAGTTGTTCTTCTTATATTTATTCCATTCAGAAGGTAATTTGAGGATCAGAAATAAACTGAATAGAAACAACATCATGCATTTACCTATATTGCATTGGTTCAGTTTAGCGGATAATATCTGTGCCAACAAGAAATGTTCGGAACCCAATTAATAATTTGTTGAAAGGGATATGATGTATGAAAAATTATCCATAGATAGACAAACCAGCGTATACCTTTTGATTTTATCAGATAGGGTGTTCGGAAAAGGTCGGAATAGTTAAATAGGAGGATTACTATGACTATAGCCCTTGGAAAGTCTTCCAAAGAGGAACAAACTTTATTTGATACTATGGATGACTGGCTACGCAGAGACCGTTTTGTTTTTGTGGGTTGGTCTGGTCTATTGCTTTTTCCTTGTGCTTATTTTGCCCTAGGTGGATGGTTCACGGGTACAACCTTTGTGACTTCATGGTATACTCATGGATTGGCCAGTTCGTATTTGGAAGGTTGTAATTTTTTAACTGCCGCAGTTTCTACGCCTGCTAATAGTTTAGCACATTCTTTGCTGCTATTATGGGGTCCTGAAGCACAAGGAGATTTTACTCGTTGGTGCCAATTAGGTGGTCTATGGACTTTCGTTGCTCTTCATGGTGCTTTTGGTCTAATAGGCTTCATGTTACGCCAATTTGAACTTGCTCGATCTGTACAATTGCGACCTTATAATGCAATTGCGTTCTCTGCTCCGATTGCTGTTTTTGTTTCTGTATTCTTGATCTATCCATTAGGCCAGTCTGGTTGGTTTTTTGCACCTAGTTTTGGTGTAGCGGCTATTTTCCGATTTATCCTCTTTTTTCAAGGTTTTCATAATTGGACCTTGAATCCATTTCATATGATGGGAGTTGCCGGAGTATTGGGTGCTGCTCTTCTATGTGCTATTCACGGTGCTACCGTGGAAAATACTTTATTCGAAGACGGTGATGGTGCAAATACGTTCCGTGCTTTTAACCCAACTCAAGCTGAAGAGACTTATTCTATGGTAACTGCTAACCGTTTCTGGTCCCAAATTTTTGGGGTTGCTTTTTCCAATAAACGTTGGTTACATTTCTTCATGTTATTTGTGCCAGTGACCGGTTTATGGATGAGTGCCATTGGAGTAGTTGGTCTAGCTCTAAACTTACGTGCCTATGACTTTGTTTCTCAGGAGATTCGTGCGGCAGAAGATCCTGAATTTGAAACTTTCTACACAAAAAATATTCTCTTGAACGAAGGTATTCGTGCTTGGATGGCGGCTCAAGATCAGCCTCATGAAAACCTTATATTCCCTGAGGAGGTTCTACCCCGTGGAAACGCTCTTTAATGGAACTCTATCTTTAGCTGGTCGTGACCAAGAAACTACTGGTTTCGCTTGGTGGGCTGGTAATGCCCGACTTATCAATTTGTCAGGCAAATTACTTGGGGCTCACGTGGCTCATGCCGGATTAATTGTATTCTGGGCTGGAGCAATGAATCTATTTGAAGTGGCTCATTTTGTATCGGAAAAGCCTATGTATGAACAAGGATTGATTTTACTTCCCCATCTAGCTACTTTAGGATGGGGAGTCGGTCCTGGTGGGGAAATTGTGGACACTTTTCCCTATTTTGTATCTGGGGTACTTCACTTAATTTCTTCTGCAGTTTTAGGTTTTGGTGGTATTTATCACGCACTAATCGGACCCGAAACTTTAGAAGAATCTTTTCCATTTTTTGGTTATGTCTGGAAAGATAGAAATAAAATGACTACAATTTTAGGTATTCACTTAATTTTGCTAGGTGTTGGTGCTTTTCTTCTAGTCTTCAAGGCTTTGTATTTTGGTGGCATATATGATACCTGGGCTCCTGGCGGTGGAGATGTAAGAAAAATTATGAACCTTACGCTTAACCCAGTTGCTATATTTGGTTATTTGCTCAAGTCTCCTTTTGGAGGAGAGGGATGGATTGTTAGCGTGGACAATCTAGAAGATATAATCGGAGGACATGTATGGTTAGGTTCCATTTGTATTTTCGGTGGTATCTGGCACATCTTAACAAAACCTTTTGCATGGGCTCGTCGTGCATTTGTATGGTCAGGAGAAGCCTACTTGTCCTATAGTTTAGCTGCTCTTTCTATCTTTGGTTTTATTGCTTGTTGTTTTGTTTGGTTTAACAATACAGCTTATCCCAGTGAATTCTATGGGCCAACCGGCCCAGAGGCGTCTCAAGCTCAAGCATTTACTTTTCTAGTTAGAGATCAACGTCTTGGAGCTAGTGTAGGGTCTGCCCAGGGGCCTACTGGTTTAGGTAAATATCTAATGCGTTCTCCTACTGGAGAAATTATCTTCGGAGGAGAAACAATGCGTTTTTGGGATCTTCGTGCTCCCTGGTTGGAACCTCTAAGGGGTCCTAATGGTTTGGACCTGAGTAAGTTGAAAAAGGACATACAACCCTGGCAAGAACGACGTTCAGCGGAATATATGACTCATGCTCCTTTAGGTTCTTTAAATTCTGTGGGTGGTGTAGCTACCGAGATTAATGCGGTGAATTATGTATCACCCCGAAGTTGGTTAGCCACCTCTCATTTTGTTCTAGGATTTTTCTTTTTCGTGGGTCATTTGTGGCATGCAGGAAGAGCTCGCGCAGCTGCAGCAGGATTTGAGAAAGGAATTGATCGTGATTTTGAACCTGTTCTTTCCATGACCCCTCTTAATTAAACGATAAAATAAACTAGATAAAATCATAATTCATCTAATTTCTTTTCATTTACCATGTTGGGAGACGGGATAGCGGGATCCTTCGCTATTTTTTTCCAACTGAGTCCTTATTGCTCGGCTATATAGCCGAGCCTTTTTTTGCTACTGATCTGATAAGATCGATTGTTTAATCGAACAAAAGGAGAGAGAGGGATTCGAACCCTCGATAGTTTTTAAAACTATACCGGTTTTCAAGACCGGAGCCATCAACCACTCGGCCATCTCTCCCGGACGAGGCCAACTGGTCCTATTTTACTCCGACAGATAATAATTAATTCAATTATGATCAATGAAAATCCGTAGTGCATTTGATGCAGAATTTGACCGGATGGGGATCGAATGGTATAGTCTATTGAATCTGTTGAAAGCTTTTAAGATCACAACAATGACTATTGCTTTCCAATCGTCTGTGTTTGCATTAATTGCAATTTCATTTCTCCTAGTGATTGGTGTACCTGTCGCACTTGCCTCTCCTACTGGTTGGTCAAGTAGCAAAAATGTGCTATTTTCAGGAATATCATTATGGATTGGATCAGTCTTTTTAGTAGGTATTCTGAATTCTTTTATATCTTAGATATGTTTTAAGATCTTTTGGGTTGAAACCCTCCCTCCCCTTTCCGTAGGGCATTAATAGTTCGCAAGGGCATTTCCTAAAAATACCAATAAACTAAATTAAAGTGTTCTTGGGAGGGTTTATTTTATTATTGGTAGTATTAATCATCATACTTATAATCATAAAGTATGTACCCACATAGAAGTGGTAATATATAGGGATATATATTATATTATCCCTATAACGAGTCAAATGCGGGTATTGTTTAATGGATAAAATTTATTCTTGCCAAGGATAAGATGCGGGTTCGATTCCCGCTACCCGCCCATCTGGAGGATGAAATCCTAACAAGGAATAATTATTGGTTTGGTCATATCTTTTCCTGGTTTATCAAACCATTCTCCAGGGAATTAAGAATGGATAAAAAGCTTATTGTATTTTTAGCGGAGACGGGATTTGAACCCGTGACTTCAAGGTTATGAGCCTTGCGAGCTACCAAACTGCTCTACTCCGCGCTATCCTTTCATATGACCTTTGCTATAATAGCAAAAAATAGGTGTATTGAGCAACCCCTGAGAAATGATATTATCCCTCCCTATATAGGGAAGGACTTTTCTATCATCACAATAACCTTAAAGAACGAATCTTTTTTTCCTCCTACCAACTCGATTTTGTTACCCCAGCCAACAAACATGCGTGAGCCATCTCACGGATTATATATCCGGACAACTCAAAATCTCGATAGTTAGCTCTAGGGCTTCCAGTCGTCAAACAACGTCGACGAAGACGTGTAGGTGCACTATTACGTGGTGAAGATTGTAATTTTATATAAATTTTAATTTTATCATCTAATGATGATACTTCGCTCATCTCTTTTTTCAAAGATTGACGAAGGAAATTATATTTCCTTTCCAATCTTTGTTTCTTTTTCTCTCTTTCAATGAGACTTTTTCTTGCCATAATTATTCAGTCAATTTTTATCGAGGAATCAAAACAAAATATAGATCAAATTTTAGATGGATAAGTATTACGTGTATTACTCCTTATTTTAAATACAGAGAGATTAGATTTATAATCTATATATCTCCTCAAATTTAAAAGAATTAACCAAATTTGCCTGATGTAGAGGCAATTAAGAAAGCTGCATAGGTAAATATATAACCTACGGAAAAGTGAGCTAATCCAACTAATCGTGCTTGAACGATGGAAAGAGCTACCGGCTTGTCCCTCCATCGAACTAAATTGGCCAAAGGTGTGCGTTCATGGGCCCATGCGAGAGTTTCAATAAGTTCCTGCCAATATCCACGCCAGGAAATAAGAAACATAAATCCAGTAGCCCAAACAAGATGCCCGAATAAGAACATCCACGCCCAGACAGATAAACTGTTCATACCAAAAGGATTGTATCCATTAATAAGTTGTGAAGAGTTTAACCAAAGATAATCTCTTGACCATCCCATTAAATAAGTGGAAGATTCATTAAATTGCGCAACATTCCCCTGCCATAAGGTGATATGCTTCCAATGCCAATAGAAAGTAACCCATCCAATGGTATTCAACATCCAAAAAACTGCCAAATAAAAAGCATCCCAGGCCGAAATATCGCAAGTACCACCCCGTCCCGGACCATCGCAAGGAAAACTATAACCAAAATCTTTCTTATCAGGCATTAACTTGGAACCACGCGCATCTAAAGCACCTTTTACTAAAATCAATGTAGTTGTATGCAAACCTAGAGCAATAGCATGATGAACCAAAAAGTCTCCAGGACCAATTGTTAAGAACAGTGAATTTTTATTATCGTTAATAGCATTCAACCAACCAGGTAACCATATGCTTTTACCAGCATTGAATGCTGGATCATTTGCTGAAGATAAGAGTACATCAAAACCATATAAAGTCTTACCATGAGCAGATTGTATCCACTGAGCAAATATAGGCTCGATCAAGATCTGTTTTTCTGGAGTACCAAAAGCAAGCATAACATCGTTATGAACATAAAGTCCCAAGGTATGAAAACCTAGGAATAAACTAGCCCAACTCAAATGAGATATTATAGCTTCCTTATGCTCCAACATTCTCGCCAATACATTATCCTTATTCTGTTCTGGATTATAATCCCTAATGAGGAATATAGCTCCATGAGCAAACGCCCCTGTCATAATGAATCCGGCAATGTATTGATGATGAGTATACAATGCAGCTTGGGTAGTGAAGTCTTGTGCTATGAATGCATAGGCGGGTAAAGAATACATGTGTTGAGCTACCAAGGAAGTTATAACTCCCAAAGAAGCTAGAGCAAGACCTAATTGAAAATGAAGAGAATTATTTATTGTGTTATAAAGACCCTTATGTCCGCGGCCTAATAGGCCTCCCGGAGGAATATGTGCTTCTAAAATATCTTTTATACTGTGTCCGATCCCAAAGTTGGTTCTATACATATGACCAGCAATAAAAAAGACAAATGCAATAGCTAAATGATGATGAGCAATATCAGTTAGCCATAAACTTTGAGTTTGTGGGTGGAATCCTCCAAGAAGAGTTAGGATCGCAGTTCCCGACCCTTGAGAGGTACCAAAAAAATGATTACTAGAATCAGGATTTTGAGCATAAAGATTCCACTGACCTGTAAAAAGTGGTTCTAAACCTTGGGGATACGGTAATACATTCAAGAAATTATCCCATCTTATGTGTTCCCCCCTTGATTCAGGAATAGCGACATGAATTAAATGTCCCGTCCAAGCCAAAGAACTGACTCCGAAGAGCCCAGACAAATGATGATTGAGACGAGATTCGGCATTTTTAAACCATGAAACACTTGGTTTCCATTGAGGTTGTAAATGCAACCGACCCGCTATTAAAAAGATAGAAGAAAGAAATAGCAAGAAAAGAGCTCCGGTATAAAGATCTTCATTAGTGCGTAAGCCAATTGTATACCACCACTGATAAACACCAGAATAAGCAATATTGACCGGACCGGGGGCGCCTCCTCGGGTAAAGGCTTCTACGGCCGGTTGACCAAAATGAGGATCCCAAATTGCATGAGCAATAGGTCTTACATGTAAGGGGTCGTGGACCCATGCTTCGAAATTGCCTTGCCAAGCCACGTGGAATAAATTACCAGAGGTCCACAAAAAGATTATAGCTAACTGACCAAAGTGAGAAGCAAAAATCTTCTGATAAAGGCGTTCTTCGGTAATATCATCATGACTTTCAAAGTCATGTGCAGTAGCAATACCAAACCAAATACGACGAGTAGTTGGGTCCTGGGCCAAGCCTTGGCTGAACTTTGGAAATCTTGATGCCATAATGCTTTTCAAATCCTCCTAGCCATTATCCTACTGCAATAATTCTTGCTAGGAAGAACGCCCATGTTGTGGCGATTCCACCCAGAAGGTAATGAGTTACTCCTACAGCACGTCCTTGGACAATACTCAAGGCTCTGGGCTGGATAGCAGGAGCAACCTTTAATTTGTTATGGGCCCAAACAATAGATTCAATCAGTTCTTGCCAATACCCACGACCACTGAATAGGAACATTAGACTAAAGGCCCAAACGAAATGAGCACCTAAAAATAAAAGACCATATGCAGATAATGAAGAACCGTAAGATTGGATTACTTGAGAGGCTTGTGCCCATAGAAAGTCACGGAGCCACCCGTTAATTGTAATGGAACTCTGTGCAAAGTTGCCTCCTGTAATATGAGTTACTACTCCCTGATCACTTATACTACCCCAAACATCGGACTGCATTTTCCAGCTGAAATGGAATATTACTACCGAAATTGCATTGTACATCCAAAATAAACCTAGGAAGACATGATCCCAGGCAGATACTTGACATGTTCCTCCTCTCCCAGGCCCATCGCAGGGAAAACGAAAACCAAGATTTACTTTATCAGGTATTAAACGAGAGCTACGGGCAAATAAGACACCCTTAAGTAGTATTAGTACAGTCACATGGATAGTAAATGCATGAATATGGTGCACTAAAAAATCTGCAGTTCCTAATGGAATAGGTAACAAAGCCACTTTGGCACCTACTGCTACCAAATCACCACCTCCCCAGGTTAAGCTGGTGCTTGCTGTTGCATCAGGAGCTGTCAAACTAGGAGCCGAGGCATGAGTATTTTGTATCCATTGAGCAAAGATAGGTTGTAATTGTATAGCAGTATCTGAAAACATATCTTGAGGACGTCCTAAAGCACTCATAGTATCATTATGAATATACAGACCAAAACTATGGAAGCCTAAGAATATACATGCCCAGTTGAGATGTGATACAATTGTATCACGATGTCTCAAAACACGATCCAAAAGATTGTTATATTGAGTAGTCGGGTCATAGTCTCTTACCATAAAAATAGCTGCATGTGCAGCAGCGCCAACTATGAGAAATCCACCAATCCACATGTGGTGCGTGAACAGAGAGAGTTGGGTACCATAGTCAATAGCTAGATACGGATAGGGGGGCATAGAATACATGTGGTGAGCTACGACAATAGTTAAAGAACCTAACATAGCTAGGTTAAGAGCTAATTGAGCATGCCATGAGGTGGTTAAGATCTCGTAAAGACCTCTATGACCCTCCCCTGTAAATGGACCTTTATGAGCTTCCAAAATTTCCTTGAGGTTATGGCCAATACCCCAATTAGTCCTATACATATGACCAGCAATCAGAAAGAGAACTGCAATAGCCAAATGGTGATGTGCAGTATCGGTCAGCCATAGACCCCCCGTTACCGGATTTAGTCCTCCACGAAAAGTCAAAAATTCTGAATATTTCGACCAATTTAGGGTGAAAAATGGGGTCAACCCCTCAGCAAAACTGGGATAAAGTTGAGCTAAAAGCTCACGATTTGAAATAAATTCATGAGGAAGTGGTATCTCTTTAGGGTCCACTCCAGCATCTAGGAGTTGGTTAATAGGTAAAGAAACGTGTACTTGGTGTCCTGCCCAAGATAGAGACCCAAGTCCTAATAACCCTGATAAATGGTGGTTCAACATTGATTCTACATCTTGGAACCAAGTCAATTTTGGAGCAGCTTTGTGATAATGAAACCAACCAGCAAAAAGCATTAACGCTGCAAAGATCAATGCACCAATTGCGGTGCAGTAAAGTTGTAATTCACTAGTTATTCCGGATGCTCGCCAAATCTGGAAGAATCCAGAGGTTATTTGTATTCCTCGAAAACCTCCACCTACATCTCCATTCAAAATTTCTTGACCTACTATTGGCCAAACTACCTGAGCACTAGGTTTGATGTGAGTAGGATCACCCAGCCATGCTTCATAATTGGAGAAACGAGCGCCGTGAAAATACATCCCACTTAGCCAAATAAATATGACGGCTAGTTGACCAAAATGAGCACTAAATACTTTGCGAGAGATCTCTTCCAAATCATTAGTATGGCTATCAAAATCGTGAGCATCAGCATGTAGGTTCCAGATCCAAGTGGTAGTATTAGGTCCCTTAGATAGTGTCTTTGAGAAATGACCGGGTTTAGCCCATTTTTCAAAAGATGTTTTAATAGGATCCCTCTCCACAACAATCTTTACTTCTGGTTCCGGTGAACGAATGATCATTGAGTTCTCCTCTTTCCAGACGAGACATGAGAAAAAACCCGCCAAACGAATTTATATGTTTTCAACTCGTTCCTCTCTTTATTTCCTAGTTCAGGACTGGAGCGACTATTATACGGAAGTCGCTCTGAGGCAGGTGTTCCAATTTATTATGACATATCCCACAGGTGCTCAATGGACCGTTACGATATGGTAAAGCTTTCTCATTGGGTGGGAAAAATAATTGTGTAATTTTTAATATCATTATTATCTTCATATCCAGATTTATGTCCTAGATCACATTTATTAATCACAAAAGTTTTGAATTAATCAAAATATTAATAGATCTTTAATAAATCAATATTTATATCTCCGGACGGGATTTAACCCTATTCAAAAGATCCCTTTCATTAACGATCCATAAAAGATATTCTTTGTTATATTGTCAATATAATTATGTCTAAAATGACAACTCAATAAGAGAAGCTAATTCGATCGAATCGTATGAGACATTAATTTATCCTGGATGTAGAAAATATTTCATAATTCTGACGATTGTATGGTAATCGATATATTTTCATTCTCCAAAACGTCCCGTAATCTTTAACCAATTTTGTGCTTCGATATAATTGCTTGGAGCAAGCGCTATAGCTTGTTTCCAATACTCAGCAGCTTGATCGAACCAAACCTCCGCAATTTCAGGATCTCCTTGTCGAATGGCCTGTTCTCCTCGGTCGGGATAGGTCAACTTAGAAAAGTCTTCTTCCCTTAGAACCGTACTTGAGAGTTTCCCACCTCATACGGCTCAATTCACTATTTTTTAGTCCTTTACCCAAACTTCCAAACTAGAAGATAGGGAATAAGTTCAGGTTAACCGAAATAACAGAAAGGGTCAATGACATGAGTTTCAAACTTCACTTTCGATAAATGATCAGGTTTTATCTTTTCTCCCACCCTCATAAAGATGAATATAGAAACAACGAGATCTACTTCAGATTATCCGGATAGAAGTCTTTTTAAGGGGTAACTATCTATGTTCTGTATAGAAATTTCGAATAGTACTTTCCATCTGCAACTTGTAGGAGAGTACTTAACATCTTTAGGATCTGATGCTACACCGTTGCTCAATAGCCTAGTAAATCAACTATATTACATAAGTTGATTTGTCAGTGAGCAGATTTGATCGTATCAGTCCCAACTTTCAATAATTGATCTTTATGGTGCTTTCCCCATCAATTTAAATGGTTAAATTATTTTTTATCCATGGAATATTGAGGCTCTATTTATCCATTCATATTTGGGCTCCTATGAGGGATATTCTTTTTACTACAGCTGATAAAAACCGTCCTTTGGACGATGCATATGTAGAAAGTCTCTTCTTTTGTTCTTCTCCGTAGTTCTAAACGAATTCATTCTATAGTACAGATAGCCGCACGTAATGACAGATCAAGGCCGTATTATTAAGAGCTTGTGGTAAAGACGGGTTTCGTTCTAATGCCTGGAAATAATATTCCAAAGCTTTAGTATGTTCCCCATTACTCGTGTGGATAAGACCTATATTATATAGTATGTAACTTCGGTCGTAAGGGTCGATTTCCAATCGCATGGCTTCATAATAATTTTGTAAAGCTTCCGCATATTCCCCTTCGGATTGAGCTGACATCCGTTACGGTCGTTCATTCAATTGAAATGATCTCCGTTCCAAAACCGTACATGAGATTTTAACCTCATACGGCTCCTCCTTTTTTTACATAATAAGGAAAGTAATCCGTTGAATCGGTCTTAGCCCATATTATGAATTAACAGGAGCTAGTGTATTTCTTATTAATCTCTAGCCATCCTTCTTGCAAAGACTCTTTTTTTAATACCAAGGATTTTAGCACTTAAAAACAGAACCTCCAACACTTTCTTTGTCCTTAACGCATTGTATTTTACGGGGATTATTCACTTCAACAATCTCCGATGGTTCTAACGGTATCCGAAGTACAAACGAGATGGATGTTTGTTGTCTCAACCATTTTCACTAGCCCTTAAAGGGTCATGTTTATGATAACGAAGCGTTTGTGTTGTCGATTCCCACACGTAGTGCTTTTTCCCCTATGCGTGCCTATCAGATAGGTTTGACCATTAGAACCTATTACACACATAGGTTTAACCTTTCGCTTGATACTAGTAATATCAGAAGATAAAAGCATCTAAGGCTGCATCAATCGGGGATACACGACAGAAAGAATTGTTCTATTTCACTCACTTTCACTAAGCGTAAGTTTTCATTGACTCAATATTCCGCCATTCCCTGAAACGATAAAGACAGAAATAAAAAAAAAGTATCAAATCACACCATCTCTGTAATAGGTGAATGCCTCTTTTTCCCCTGAAGCCATTGGGATTATTTGCAATAAGATATCCGCTACAATTGTGAAGGTCTTATCGATAAAATTGTCATTTCTCTGAGATCTAGGCATAGTCAATTATAAATTTTAGAATTTCCTTCATTCCTCATATAGAAATGATCCCATGAATAAAATGATTTTCCGACGCACAATAGCATAATTAAATGGATTTCCTTCTGATCGTAAATATTCCGTATATTAACCTTATTCTTTCTATCGTTTTCTCCCAACCCACTCAATAGGATGATCTCATCATCCCGCAACCACGTTGTATTTACGTGACAGAGGAAATAAAGTAAATAAAACAAATATTGGTATGGGAAAGGAAAATCACATTGTTATGTAACGTACAGAGAGACAGATGTGCATGAATCGAATCCCTCCTTTTCATTCTCAATTTAAATTCGACAGGAATAATATTCTACGACTAACAATTCATTAATCTTCAAACTGATTCGTTTACTATCTATTATTTTTTTAACTAATCCAATATATTGTGACTTTTTTTTTAAAAGATTCAAATGGTTTGGTACCCTCATTTTATCCCTCTGGGAAAGATCTATATTGTTATTAATTATATTTATCGATCTTTGTTGATCTTTTATAGAAATTAAATCTTGGGGTTTGCAACGATAACTTGGTATATCTACTATACGATCATTGACCAGGATATGTCTATGGCTTACTAATTGTCTGGCTCCAGGAATGGTAAGCGCCATTCCCAATCGAAAAATAATGTTATCCAAACGCATTTCAAGTAATTGCAATAGCACCTGACCCGTTGATCCCTTGGATCTTCTAGCAATACGAGCATATTGAAGTAATTGTCGCTCTGTAAGTCCGTAATGAAAACGTACTCTTTGTTTTTCTTTTAGGCGGATAGGATATTTAGAAGGTTTAGGAGATTTATGATGTTTTTTCGTCCTAGGCTCTTCAATTCTGTTGGGTTTTTTCTTACTGAGTCCTGGTAAAGTTTTTAGACGATTTATTATTTTTAAACGAGGTCCGCGATAACGGGACATAAAAACTCCTTATTTCACGACACAAAATGAACAAATAATGCTGGAAAGAGGAATAGTATAAACAGTACGAATAATGAAATAATATATTTTATATAGAGAACGGCACTTTTTATTTTCATTTTGTATTGGAGAGGTCCAATAAAATATGTTCCAATCATTCATTTCGTTTCTAGTTGAAACAGAAACATATTATGCCATGATAGACTCGGTGGACTGACGATCATAAAAGGAAGAGTCTTCTCCCTATTTTATAGATCCTAACAAAACATGCTTAATAATGAAAAGAATGAAAAAGAGCCTTCTATCGGGATCGAACCGATGACCGTCGCATTACAAGTGCGATGCTCTAACCTCTGAGCTAAGCAGGCTTACATCAATGGAGGATGTAACCACATCCTTATTGGTGTGAAATTCAGAGATCTCTTCGAAATCGAAGCTATTAATAAATATACAATCGATATTCCATATAAGAAATCTAATAAGAATAATACAAGAATAATACAATTCAGATTAGAATGGAACCTTGCTTGAATATATAAAAAAGATATAGGATCTTATATGCAGCATTCATATAAGAATGGGGCGTGGCCAAGCGGTAAGGCAACAGGTTTTGGTCCTGTTATTGCGAAGGTTCGAATCCTTTCGTCCCAGATGGGACAAATAGTAATATTTAAAATAAATAAGAATGGTAAATCCAATTTAATTTATACTTTTTTCTTATTTCTCATCATTTCATAGACTATACTTATGGAAGGTAAATATAATAAGGCATAAATATGGAAAGGTATATTTTTGTGGTGTAGGATAGGAACACAAATCAAATTTTAAAAAGGCTAATTTATAATTTATGAAATTAGCCTATTGGATGTATGCTGGTCCTGCTCATATTGGAACTCTACGAGTAGCTAGTTCCTTCAAAAATGTGCATGCCATTATGCATGCTCCTCTAGGAGATGATTATTTTAATGTAATGCGTTCTATGTTAGAACGCGAAAGAGATTTTACTGCTGCAAGTTCTAGCATAGTAGATCGTCATGTATTAGCACATGGATCTCAAGAAAGAGTTGTGGATAATATTCTCCGGAAAGATAAGGAGGAACGTCCCGATCTTATTATATTGACACCTACATGTACCTCTAGTATTTTGCAAGAGGATTTACAAAACTTTGTGTATAGAGCATCCATAATTTCTGATTCCAACGTCATTTTTGCGGATGTGGATCATTATCAAGTGAATGAAATTCAGGCAGCGGATAGAACTTTGGAACAGGTAGTTCGATATTATTTAGATAGATTAGATAGATGCTATAGACAAGAAAAATTGGATCAATTCCTGACAAATGCGCCTTCTGTCAATATAATTGGAATTTTTACATTGGGTTTTCATAATCAACACGATTGTCGTGAGTTGAGACGTTTGTTACGAGATCTGGACATCGGAATTAATCAAATAATTCCTGAAGGAGGATCTGTAGAAGATCTTAAAAATTTACCAAAAGCTTGGTTCAATCTAATTCCTTATCGTGAAGTGGGCTTAATGACAGCGATGTATTTGAATAAAGAATATGGAATGCCTTACATATCCACAGCCCCCATGGGGGCTGTGGATATGGCTGAGTGGATCCGCCAAATTCAAAAAAATGTGAATACCTTAACTCTTAGTTCATCGATTAAAAGAGTTGATTATGAACATTATATCGACGGACAAACTCGATTTGTTTCCCAAGCTGCTTGGTTTTCAAGATCTATTGATTGTCAGAATTTGACGGGGAAAGAAACAGTCGTTTTTGGTGATGCAACTCATGCTGCTTCAATAACTAAGATACTTGCTCGAGAAATGGGAATTCGTGTGAGTTGTTCGGGTACTTATTGCAAACACGATGCGGAATGGTTCAAAGAGCAAATTCAAGGTTTCTGTGATGAAATACTTATCACAGATGATCATGCTGAAGTAGGAGATATGATCGCTCAGATGGAACCATCTGCAATATTTGGTACTCAAATGGAACGTCATATTGGTAAACGTCTTGATATTCCTTGTGGAGTTATTTCTGCACCAGTTCATATACAAAATTTTCCCTTGGGATACCGACCCTTCCTAGGTTACGAAGGTACTAATCAAATAGCTGATCTAGTTTATAACTCATTTGCTTTGGGTATGGAGGACCATCTTCTAGATATTTTTGGTGGGCATGATACTAAAGAAGTAATAACTAAATCATTATCCACGGATACAGGCCTAATTTGGAATCCTGAAAGTCGACTAGAATTAAGTAAAATCCCCCGTTTTGTTAGAGAAAAGGTAAAAATAAATACTGAGAAATTAGCACGACAAAAGGGCATTGAAACCATTACTGTCGAAGTAATGTACGCAGCTAAAGAAGCGTTCAATAGCTAGCTAGGATAATGAACTGATGTTATTACAAAAATGTATGAATTCATGACTATTCATAATTACATATCGATTTTGGATCAGATACCTACCTTTATTATAATAATTTGTCTGTCTAAAACGATGTGGTAGAAAGCAACGTTCGACTTGAACGACATGATTGGTTCTGTGTATTATGACATCTGCCATTTTCGATTCGAAGATGCTCTTAGCTCAACATTTATCTCCTTAAAAAGATATGCGGAGTTTAACCAGAAAGGAGATATAAATTAGGGGATAGAATCTAGGGTTAGTGTAAATGTTCTAAATGAGCTATAATTATTTTGTAAGTCTACATCGAGTTAAAAAAATGATCAGATCAATTTTTGGAAAAACTAGATCCCAATTCTACAAAGATTAATCAGTTCTATTGCTGAACGTGGAAAAGAGAATAGCGAAATGTATGTTTTAGAGGGGGGGGTTCTTTTGTCGATCTAACTCAATGAGTTACCTATCGAATTGTAGCAATTGATGCTAAGTCTCGAAGAAAAGGAAGAGCTATCCAGGAATTCGGTCTTTATTTTATGATCCAATGAATAAGTATGAAACCCGCTTATTTTATGTTACTATTGTAAATTTCCTCGAATTAGGAGCTCAACCTACAGGAACTGTTTATGGTATTTTTCTGAGGGCAAAAATGTTTCGTTTTAAACACGCTTTTTAATTAATAAAAATAATAAAAAAAGGGGAGATAAGTCATGCGACTACGTCTAGGTCCAATAAATTTCTCAATAAATTTAAATTACATGAGATTTCTATATTATTCAAGTTTCGTGTCATGGTTGTTTTCTTATTATCCTTTTTTTTTCCTCTTATTATATGCAAATTTCATGTATATTAATGCCCTGCGACGCTATATACGTAGGCAGCTTAGAAATTTTCAGTTTTGGATATGGAAATAATAAAGATTTGAGTCGTTCAACCAAGAATGATAAAACATGTAATGTATGAAAGAACCGAATCAAATGAAATAAGGAACTAACTTCCTATGGAAAACTTGGAAGTTTAATATAATTTTTGATAAATTAGAAAAATTATAATTTTTAACGAATAATATAATTTTGTTTTTTTGTTACTATCATTCATAGATAAGCGTATGATCCTCTATTCTATTAGTGTGTCTAATATAATTATTTTCGTCTTAATGTAGTGCCAATCCAACAATTAAAGAAAAAAAGTGTCTATTCCAACATATTGGGATTGACAATAGCGCATTGTGCCAATAGAATTAATAATAAATAGAATACATTCTATTTATTAGGTCCACCATTCATTATTTTTTGAATCACGATTCTTTTTTTAATCATCGTGAATTCGTTTGACGGATCATAAATAACTTAATCTATAGATTAAGTTATTTGATTCTAGAAATTGTAGAGGATAAATTATAGATCCTTTATCCTCTATTTGTCAATAGATTCTATTTATTCCTGACAACGATTGTTCAAATATAATATAAGTTTATTCATACGGTATAATTTAATATTCTACTTCTATTGTATCTCTCCAAATAGCAAATAAGGGTTGTTAACTCAATGGTAGAGTACTCGGCTTTTAAGTGCGACTAAGGTCTTTTACACGTTCGGATGAAGTAAAAAATTCGTCCATACCGTCGGTAAAGTTAGTAAGACTACGACTGATCCTGAAAAGAATAATAAATGGAAAAAGCAGCATGTCGGTCTAACAATCTTGACTTGATTTATTAAATCTTATTTGATCAGAAGCGAAGGAATCAAATGTATGAGAATATGTATATTCTATACAGCGATGTATAATATATGTTATTTGAACAAATCCAAATGTATTATGGAATAAGATCGAATCAACACACGATTAAGTTGAGTGAGTCAATGGAGAAAGCTAGATGGCTTGAATCATAAAGAAAAACCAGAAGACCGAGCTTCTGTTCCTCATTTGAACGAGGAATTCCTTTTACTAATCAGAAGTTAAGAGCACTTTAGTAACCGATAGGGGGAGTTTTTCCCTGTATTAGATCAGGGATTTCTACACCCGCAATGAATCCTAAGTACTCAAAGACAAATGTGTAAGAGAAATAGTGTACTGACCAGCGAAATTTCTTCGCTGAGTCAGGAGAGCGATCGGACTGCCAAGATAAAACATTTTCGTTCTTCCTCATGACGAATGAATATTTCTTGTAAAGAGAATATTCAGATAGGATTCTCTATTCTTTCCCGACTAAATCGCACCATGTAATTTCATAATCCAAGAGGTTATTTTAGGGCCCGGGTTTTTCTTAAAATGGATGAGTTCCAAAGATATGGAAACAAGCATAAATCTTGGCAACAATGCTTTTTATATCCACTTTTTTTTCGAGAAGATCTTTACACAATTGCTCATGATCTTTATTTAGATAAATCGAGTTCCTCCGAACCGACGGAACTTTCAATTTCTAATTTTTTTAGTTTCCCAACTGTAAAGCGTTTGATTCGTCGGATACGTCAACAAAATGATTCAAATTCAATTGGTTTATTCAGGAATTGTGATCCAAATCGATTTATTAATCGCAATAGGAACTCTTATTCTGAATTGGTACTAGAAGGTTTGACAGTTATCTTGGAAGTTTCATTGGCAATGCAATCAAAACATTTTATAGAAGGAATGGATGGATGGAAGAGTATCCGATCAATCCATTGCATATTTACCCTTATGGAGGATAAATTCCCATATTCCAATTATGTATCAGATATACGAGTACCCTACTCGATTCATCCGGAAATTTTGGTTCGGACTTTTCGTCGCTGGATCCGAGATGCTCCTTCTTTGCATCTATTACGATCCATTCTACACGAATGGAGAAATAGTTTTAGTGCAGAAAATTTGCAGAAAGCTCTGGTTCCACCGAGGGAGAATAGGAGGTTCTCCCTGTTCCTGTGGAATTCTTATGTATATGAATGTGAATCCTTTTTAGTTTCGCTTCTGAAACAATTTTATCATTCACGATCGTTGTTGTATGGATCTTTTCCCGATCGAACTCATTTTGATAAAAAGATCAAACATATTGTCATATTTCCGGTCAAAATTTCAACGAAAAGGATCTGGTTGTTGAAGTATCCTTTCATATACTATGTTAGATATGGAGAAAGATCCCTTATAGCTCTAAAAGGTACTCACCTTCAAGTGAAAAGATGTAGATATCATCTGTTTAATTTTTGGCAATATTATTTCCATCTTTGGTCTCAACCGTATAGGGTATGTATTCTGGAACTATCCAAGATTTATTTTTATTTTTTAGGTCATTTTCTGAGTTTTAAAATGAAAACTCTCGTGGTTAGGACCAAAATGCTAGATGATTTATTGATTAGCGATATCATTGCCAATGAATTTAATCCAATAGCTCCGATTAGATCCATTCTTTTATATTTGACTAAAGAAAGGTTCTGTGACATCTCAGGGCAGCCAATTAGTAGATTGTCCTGGACCAATCTATCAGATGATGATATCCTCGATCGATTCGATCGAATGTGTAGAAATATTTTTCATTACTACAGTGGATCCATTAATAAAGATGGTTTATATTATATAAAGTATATACTTCTACTTCCATGTGCTAAAACTTTAGCTTGTAAACATAAAAGTACGATACGTGTAGTTCGGGAAGAATCAGGTTCGGAACTCTTCACAAAATCGTTCTCAAAGGAACGAGAATTCATTTATTCGTCCTTTTCAAAGACTTGTTCACAGAGAGAACGAAATTGGAATTCAGATATTATCCAGATAAATATCCTGGTTAATTACTGGCAAAAGATACATAATAAACAAATAGAAAAATGATTTGACCAATGAAATGCTTATTAGATCAATTAACTCACTATGGGCTTTTTACACCCGGGAATCCAAATGATTTATAAATTAATATATTGAGAAAGCCGTGTGCAATGAAAATTGCAAGCACGGTTTGGGGAGAGATTTCTTACTCATTTAAATAAATGATAAGGAGTAGATAATCCACTCCATCCGACGAGTTCCGGGTTCAAGTCCCGGGCAACCCAGATCAATAGGGTTCTATAGACTCTACTATATTATAGATAATCTTATTTGATTCATAAATAAATTAAAAATATTGGTTGACATACAGATATGAATCATGTTATACTGTTTAACAACAAGCGTATATGCTTGGGAGCTTCTAATGATTAAATAAACCAAGTTCTAACCATGACCGCAATTCTAGAAAGACGCGAAAGCGCAAGCCTATGGAATCGTTTTTGCGATTGGATCACTAGCACCGAAAACCGTCTTTATATTGGCTGGTTTGGTGTCTTGATGATTCCTACCCTATTGACTGCAACCTCTGTATTCATTATTGCTTTCATTGCAGCTCCTCCAGTAGATATTGATGGTATTCGTGAGCCTGTTTCCGGTTCTCTTCTTTATGGAAACAATATTATCTCCGGTGCTATTATTCCTACCTCTGCAGCCATTGGTCTGCATTTCTATCCCATCTGGGAAGCAGCTTCTGTTGATGAATGGTTATATAACGGCGGTCCCTATGAGCTAATCGTTCTACACTTCCTACTTGGTGTAGCTTGCTACATGGGTCGTGAGTGGGAGCTTAGCTTCCGTCTAGGTATGCGTCCTTGGATTGCTGTTGCATACTCAGCCCCTGTTGCAGCTGCTACTGCTGTTTTCTTGATCTACCCTATCGGTCAAGGAAGCTTTTCTGACGGTATGCCTCTAGGAATCTCTGGTACTTTCAATTTCATGATCGTGTTCCAGGCTGAACACAATATTCTTATGCATCCATTTCACATGTTAGGTGTAGCTGGCGTATTCGGCGGCTCTCTATTTAGTGCTATGCATGGTTCCTTGGTAACTTCGAGTTTGATCAGGGAAACCACCGAAAATGAGTCCGCTAATGCAGGTTACAAATTTGGTCAAGAAGAAGAAACTTACAATATTGTAGCTGCTCACGGTTATTTCGGCCGATTGATCTTCCAATATGCTAGTTTCAACAACTCCCGTTCTCTACATTTCTTTTTAGCTGCTTGGCCAGTAGTAGGTATCTGGTTTACTGCTCTAGGCATCAGCACTATGGCATTCAACTTAAATGGATTCAATTTCAACCAATCTGTTGTTGATAGTCAAGGTCGTGTAATTAACACTTGGGCCGATATCATTAATCGTGCTAACCTTGGTATGGAAGTTATGCACGAACGTAACGCTCACAACTTCCCTCTGGATCTAGCTGCTGTTGAAGCTAATTCTATAGACGGCTAA